TACTGTAGAAAGAGAAGGTATTTCTATTAGACATCCAGCAAGATTCGTACTAGTAGGATCAGGTAACCCAGAAGAAGGAGAACTTAGACCACAACTATTAGACAGATTTGGTATGCACTCTGAGATTAGAACAGTAAGAGATCCTGAACTAAGAGTGCAAATCGTAGAACAAAGATCGGAATTTGATAAAAATCCTCAAGCTTGTCTTGCTCAATATCAAGATCAACAACAAGAATTTAGAGATCGAATTATTAAAGCACAAGACTTATTATCAGAGACGAGTTTAAGTTATGAGCTAAGAGTGAAAATTTCTCAAGTATGTGGTGAACTAGATGTAGATGGTTTAAGAGGAGATATTGTTACTAACAGAGCTGCTAGAGCTTATGCAGCATATATGGGACACACTGAAGTTACAGTAGATGATATAAAAACAATTATAAAAATGTGCCTTCGTCACAGATTACGTAAGGATCCTTTAGAATCAATTGACTCAGGAGATAAAGTAGAAAAGGTATTCGAAGATATATTTGGAGATCTACTAGATTAAAAATATAGGCTCAGTAGGATTCGAACCTACATTAGGGACTTAGAAGGTCCCTGTCCTGATCCCTTAGACGATGAGCCCGGAATTTATATTATATCAATGGGCGGTACTGGATTTGAACCAGTGACCACCTGCTTGTAAGGCAGGCGCTCTACCGCTGAGCTAACCGCCCACTTAGGATTGTTTATTACTTCTGAAGCTAGTGTACACTTTTGATAGTTTTTATGCAACTGGTTTTATTTTTTTTTCTAAACATTATTTTTGTCTTCTTTATAACTATCATTATTAAATCCTAATTCAGGAACTAATAAAGATATTATTTTTTTGGAAACTAATATCTTTAAACTCTTTAATATTACGAATATAAATATTAAAGAGTTCGTTTTTGAAATATCCGATAATTAATTGTCTACATAAATGATGAACAAAAAAAGTGTAATAAAAGAAGAATCTTATAGAAACTTTAAAAACCTTAGCCATGAACTAAAAACCCCGGTAGCTAATTTAAACTTAGTTTTAGAAACATTATATGAATATGATAAGACGATCTCCATAGATAAAAAAAAAGAGATTCTTCAGCTTGGTTTATCAGAAATAAAGAGGTTACAAGATTTAATATATTATTTTTCAAAAATTAACTCTCAGGTTATATCTAAAGGAAACAATAATAAACAACTACAGAATATAAATCTTATAAACAGGACAGTTTTCGTGTATGATAATTTGTCTTTTGAAAAGAATATTTTTATTAAATCTTATGAGTATAACAATAAGATCTTTGGTTTAGTGAATATAGATTCGAAAACTTATAATAATGTAATTTTTAATTTGATTGGGAATGCTACTAAGTTCATTAATTACCATGGATGGATTATCTTAGAAGTCGATATCGTAACATCTATTTCTCTTATTTCATTTAACTATACAAACTTAAGTAGATCTGCTGTAGCTGATAATGGTGTTGGGATGACAGCTAATACTCAATTTCTTGTTAAATCTACTCAGTCCTTTTCATCTGGGAGTACACAGAGGCTTGGGCTATCTATTGTTAAAGAAATATTATCAACTTATTGTCTTGTGTTAAATGTTATCAGTTATCCATCTAGAGGGGCTAAACTATATTTCGATATGAAAGTATTTCCTAATAATAAATGAAATATCTATTGTATGTATATCTTAACTAAGCTGGTGAAGGGACTTGAACCCGCAACCTACTGATTACAAATCAGTTGCTCTACCAATTGAGCTACACCAGCTATATTTAGTATCTTTGTTTGTCTGACTCGATCATAATTATACATTGCTTTTGTTTTTTTTGTAAAGTACCTTCTTTTATTTCTTTTATTTTATAAAATTACTTTGGACCATGTTAAATCTATGAGATAATTCAATTATATTAATTTTATTGTTTTTTTTATAGATAAATTAATATAATTGCTTAAAAGGTACCGCAAAAAAAATAAACAAATATATGGAGAAATAATAATATGTCTCGTTATAGAGGAGCTGTCTTAAGAATTACTCGTCGTTTAGGAGAACTTCCTGGTCTTACAAGAAAAAGTACTAAAAGAAATTCTCGTCCTGGTCAACACGGAGATCAAGCTAGAAAACCGTCGGAATATGCAATTCGTTTAGAAGAAAAGCAAAAGTTACGATTTAACTATGGTGTTACAGAAAAGCAGCTTCTTCGGTATGTGAGAGATGCTAGAAGAATTAAAGGTTCTACTGGTGAGGCTTTACTTCAACTTCTTGAGATGAGGTTAGATAACATTGTATTCCGTTTAGGCATGGCACCTACAATTCCTGCTGCTCGCCAACTAGTTAATCACGGTCATATCTGTATAGAAGGGAAAAGAGTTTCAATTCCTAGTTATCAATGTCAAGCAGGTGAGACAATAAGTGTACGAGCTAATCCTCGATCGAAACAACTAGTAGAATCTTATCTAGCTTTCCCTGGATTAGCAAATATACCTAGTCATCTTGATTTTGATAAAGAAAATTTAAAAGGAAAAATTAATGGCATCATTGAAAGAGATTGGGTTGCTTTACAGTTAAATGAATTACTTATAGTTGAGTATTACTCACGTAAGGGTTAAAACACTTTTTAGAGTAATACATCACTATATTGCTCTTTTAATAATTTTTACCACGAATTTTCTTCACTTGGTAAGGTGTCTGAGGTTACTAGCCATATGACACCTTTACAAAAACGTTGTACAGATTTAACTTTTTCATTCAATATTTTCTTGATTTTTTTATTTTCTGAAGATTCAATTTTAACGTCCTCTATGTTTCTACTACTGCTTTGATACGAAGAGTACGGAGGAAAAAACTTAACTTTTTGTATTAAGTTATTGGGAGATTTTTCTAAGTCTAGTAAAAAATTTTCTAGGTTATAAATTTCGACTGTGGGTTCTTTAATATTTAATTTTGTATCAGTCTTTTTAAATGCCTCTAATGCTTTTTCTACATCCTGCCTACTAAAAAAAACTAATTTTTTAGTGATTGTATCTTTTTTGCTATTGATATCATCTGTTCTTATTATGTAAATAGGTGTTCCCTTAAACCAATTTTGTCCATACTTCTGTTTTGGATTAACAAAAGACAAATTTTTCTTTATATTTGCACTAAGCAGTAAGTCTAATTCCTCTAAATTACTAATCATTCTTACTTGTGTTCTAGGACTCGAGGTTCTATTTAAATAATAAAATGTGTCTAATCCAGTACTTTTTACGCTAAGCCCTAGATTTTGTGCTCCACGTGGATCTTTTAAACATACTTCATGTAAATAAGATTCTGCATCTTCTTTATTAGAAAAGAAAAGTCCTACAGTAACAGGGCCTTCATCTTCCTTCCAAATAAACCAATTATAATATTGGTTATACAACCACTGCACAGAACTTTGACTAATTTCTTGTCTTGGGGAAGCAAGAATAATCTCGCTATTACCATTTACAACTGTATATATTGGAACTTTTTTGAGTTCCGTTAAAATAGCTTTTTGTTGTCCTGTAGGGAAAGAAGGATTTCTTCTATTAGTGCTTAAAAGAGATGTCTTTTCCTTGGGAATATTTTTTTTATCATCTAAATTTAATTGAATAATTTGACTTTTATTTTTGTATAAAAAGTCTTCAACTAAGATATCTTCTTCACTTTTTATTTTTATTCCTGCCCCCCTTTCTGTGTTAAGCCAATTTATTAATTTCGATAATGGATCCTGTACTTGGATATTTTGAAAAGAAGAAAAAATGTAACTTGTTTTCTGATTGTTTGATAAATCATTTAGATAATCTAAAATATAATCCATACTTTTTTTTGATAATGTTAATATATCTCTTTTTCAAAATCTTTTACTTTAAGTAATTACCCAATAGTATAATGCTTATGAATTTTCATTTTCTTGGTGCATTTAGTAATAAAACCAAAATATATCTATGTCAATTTATATCTTAATAACTAATACTGGATTAATAGTTTCTTTTGTTCCAAAGTAATGTTAATTTGAATCAACAGTAATAATTCTATTTTTATACACTTTATTCCTTCGTACATTAATTTACTAATAAACTTGGAATTAAAGAATTATCTTTCTTCTTCTAGAGAATTGTAATTCTTGATATTATACTTTGACTTATTTTTATCTTTATTATTTTCTTTAGCTAGTTTATCTTCTTTATATATTAAAAAAAGTTATCTATTCTATAAAAAAGATATTATCACTTGCATCTCATTTCCTGATAATATTAATATCAAGGTATAAGTTAATGAGTTAAAACATTAATTATTAACTGCCAATAGTGTGATTTTCTAATCATTGATATTACACAGGCTAATTTTATTATTTAAAATACACGTTAAAGGAGGAGTTTATGTCTCAATCCGTAGAATCACGGACTCGAATCAAGAACGAACGTTACGAATCAGGTGTTATCCCTTACGCTAAGATGGGTTACTGGGATGCTGACTACGTTATCAAGGATACTGACGTACTAGCTATGTTCCGTATGACACCTCAAAAAGGTGTTGACCCTGTAGAATGTGCTGCAGCTATCGCTGGTGAGTCTTCTACAGCTACTTGGACTGTTGTATGGACAGACCTTCTAACAGCTTGTGATCTTTACAGAGCTAAAGCTTACAGAGTTGACCCTGTTCCAGGTGCACAAGACCAATACTTCGCATACATCGCTTACGAGCTAGACCTATTCGAAGAAGGTTCTCTTTCTAACCTAACAGCTTCTATCATCGGTAACGTATTCGGTTTCAAGGCCGTTAATGCTCTACGTTTAGAAGATATGCGTATGCCAGTTGCATACCTTAAGACTTACCAAGGTCCTGCTACAGGTGTAATTGTAGAGCGTGAGAGACTAGACAAGTTCGGTCGTCCTCTACTAGGTGCTACTGTTAAGCCTAAGTTAGGTCTTTCTGGTAAGAACTACGGTCGTGTAGTTTACGAAGGTCTTAAAGGTGGTCTAGACTTCCTTAAAGATGACGAGAACATTAACTCTCAACCATTCATGAGATGGAGAGAGCGTTTCTTATTCGGTATGGAAGGTGTTAACCGTGCATCTGCAGCTACAGGTGAAATTAAAGGTCACTACTTCAACGTAACTGCTGGTACAATGGAAGACGTTTACGAGCGTGCTGAATTCGGTAAGGAACTAGGATCTGTGATCATCATGATCGACCTTGTAATGGGTTACACAGCTATCCAAAGTATTGCTAAGTGGTCTCGTCAAAACAGTATGATTCTTCACTTACACCGTGCAGGTAACTCTACATATGCACGTCAAAAGACTCACGGTATGAACTTCCGTGTAATCTGTAAGTGGATGCGTATGGCTGGTGTTGACCACATTCACGCTGGTACTGTTGTAGGTAAGCTTGAAGGTGACCCTCTAATGGTTAAAGGTTTCTACACAACTCTTCTTGCAACTCAATCAGAGATTAACCTACCTCAAGGTCTATTCTTTGCTCAAGATTGGGCAGCTCTGAACAAGTGTCTACCTGTAGCTTCAGGTGGTATTCACTGTGGTCAAATGCACCAACTAATTCACTACCTAGGTGATGACGTTGTACTTCAATTCGGTGGTGGTACAATTGGTCACCCTGATGGTATCCAAGCTGGTGCAACTGCTAACCGTGTAGCTCTTGAGAGCATGGTTGTAGCTCGTAACGAAGGTCGTGATTACCTATCACAAGGTCCAGACATCCTTCGTACTGCAGCTAAGAGCTGTGGTCCTCTTCAAACAGCTCTAGATCTATGGAAGGATATTACATTCAACTATGCTTCTACAGATACAGCTGACTTCGTTGAGACAGCTACTTCTAACAGATAATCTAGAATTATCTAACACGAGATACGTGACACTAGTGTAAACTAGTGTCACAGCTACATAAAACAATCTAAAGGAGTACTTAACATGAGATTAACACAAGGCGCATTTTCTTTCCTTCCAGACTTAACTGACGAGCAAATCGTTAAGCAAGTTCAATATGCTATCAGCAAAGGTTGGGCACTTAACGTAGAATTTACAGATGATCCACACCCTCGTAACGCTTACTGGGATCTTTGGGGTCTTCCTCTATTCGGTGTTAAGGATCCAGCAGCTGTTATGTTTGAGATCAACTCATGTCGTAAGGCTAAGCCATCTTTCTACGTAAAGGTTAACGCTTTCGATAACTCACGTGGTGTTGAGAGTTGCTGTCTTTCTTTCATCGTTCAAAGACCAACTTCTAACGAGCCTGGTTTCCAACTACAACGTCAAGAAGAGAAGTCAAGAACTATCAGATACACTATTCAAAGTTACGCTAGCACTCGCCCAGAAGGTGAGCGTTACTAATTAAATAGTAATCAACTTATTTTGTAGATAGCTCAAACATTATGTGATAAAAACTCCATGTGTTTGAGTTATCTTTTTTTTATATTGTAAAAATTATTTATTATGACCGCATCTACAGATAATACTCTAGTTAACTTACAAGAGGAATACGAGAATAGACAAATTCAAGAAGTACTAGATGAACTAGAAAGAGATCTAGTTGGTTTAAAACCTGTGAAAGATAGAATTAAAGAAATTGCAGCTTTATTACTAGTTCACCGTCTTAGAAAACTTGTAGGTCTTACTTCTGCAAATCCTAATCTTCATATGTCATTTACTGGTAGTCCAGGTACTGGTAAAACAACAGTGGCTCTTAAAATGGCAGACATTTTATTCAGACTTGGTTACATTAGAAAAGGCCACTTAATTACAGTTACTCGTGATGATTTAGTTGGTCAATACATTGGTCATACAGCGCCAAAAACAAAAGAAGTACTAAAGCGTGCGATGGGAGGAGTTCTATTCATTGACGAAGCTTATTATCTTTATAAGCCTGATAATGAAAGAGATTATGGTGCGGAAGCTATTGAAATCCTATTACAAGTGATGGAAAATCAGCGTGATGATCTCGTTATAATTTTTGCTGGCTATAAAGAGAGAATGGATTCATTCTATGAATCCAATCCAGGTTTATCTTCTAGAGTCGCAAATCACGTGGATTTTCCAGATTATAGTCCAGAAGAACTACTTATAATTGGTAAGATAATGTTAGAAGAACAACAATATCGATTAACAGAAGAGTCAGAGAATGTCTTATTAGACTATATTAAGTTAAGAATGACTGAACCTCATTTCGCGAATGCTCGAAGTGTAAGAAACGCAATTGATAGAGCTAGAATGAGACAAGCTAATAGGATGTTTACAGCAGGAAACAAGGTGTTAATTAAATCAGATCTTGTCACGATTGAACCTCAAGATATATTAAGAAGTCGTCTTTTTAAAGAGTAGTTTTTAAAGATACATTTTTTTCCTAATAATTTAGAAATTAATTAACTAAATTATTAGGAAAAAAATGTATCTTTATGAAAAAACATTGCTTACTTATGTACGATAACAAAAAATTATATTACTATATTAGAAGATAAAGGAGTGGCGGTATAGCCAAGTGGTAAGGCAAGGGATTGCAAATCCTTCATCCCCAGTTCAAATCTGGGTGCCGCCTCGAGTATTTATTCATTTGGCTGTTATATCGGGGGTGTGGTGGAATGGTAGACACAACAGACTTAAAATCTGTTGACTTTACGGTCGTGAGGGTTCAAGTCCCTCCACCCCCATTATATTTTTATTTTGATCTTAAGTAACTTGTGCTAATTTTTGATCCTCTAACTAGAGATATTTTTCCAGTACGTGCAATTTCTTGAATTGCAAATTTAGATAACAATTGTTCTATAGCGGCTGTTTTTCCTGGGTCTCCAGTAACTTCTATAATCATTGTATCTTCTGATAAGTCCACTACATGTGCTCTAAATACTTGAGCTATTTCTAGAATTTCAGATCTTTCACTAATTTGAGTTCGTATTTTGATTAACATTAACTCTCTTTCTATGCATGGCAGATTTGTAATATCCTCAACTCTTAAAATGTTAACTAATTTATATAATTGTTTAGTTAATTGTTCGATAGTTCTCTCATCAGAGGGAACAACCATTGTTATACGCGAGATACCAACTGCTTCGGCAGGACCTACCGCTAGACTTTCTATGTTAAAACCTCTTCGTGCAAATAGTCCTGCTATACGTGTTAAAACACCTGATTCATCTTCTACTAAAACAGATAAAGTATGTTTCATATTTCTCTCAAATTCTATTATGTTGAATATTCATAATATTTTAGGTCTCATTATCTTGTCTAACAATACTTTTTCTATTTTATCTACTTTGTGTTTATTGCATCCGGCTGGGTTCGAACCAGCGGTGTCTTTTTCAAGAAACGGATTATGAGTCCGGTGCCATCGACCACTCGGCCACAGATGCTAGAATTGTAGTTTATATCTTGGAGCTGGTGGGATTTGAACCCACGTCCACTATAAATTATACAATATATTCATTCACAAGCTTAGTTTCATACAAAATCTGAAACAGATATTTTTATTTTCTTCTTTAATTTCAGCTTGGAATTTAAGTAATTCCCGTTTAATTTACGTTTGTTTTTTAGTGAACTTTTCTAAAATTCTTATGCGAATGCGTAAGTTTTAGAGAATTTTACTATGTTATTTGCATTTATTTTGTTAGATATTTTTTACAAGAATTATCTAATCTTGGCTTGCATCACATTATTGTACCTTCTAAAGTGTCGATACCATTACAGCCCCAATCTTTCTGAATCTAGTTATACCATAATAAAAATAATACACTAACATTTTTTCTGAATATTTTTTTCTTAAAATATCATAGGCATGGCGGGAATTGAACCCACGACCATCAGGTCCGGAATCTGACACTCTATCCACTGAGTTACACGCCCTTATAACAGAATTGATTATAACATATTATTTGCAGCTTCTTAAGTGTGTAGTTTATCCAAATATAGAACTAAGTTCCATAAAATATTCTGGTAATTTATTAGATAATTTCCCATTTCTTTTATAGCCTAAGCCTTGGCACGCTTGACATTGTTTAGTGAACATATCATAAATATTTCTTTCTTCTCGTTGTTTTATGATTTCTACTAAACCTATCTCAGAAATTTGTATAATTTTACTTCCACTTAATGTTAAACGGAGTTGTTTATCTAAGTATTCTAGAAGCGATAATTGGTCATTTTGATTAATCATGTCAATGAAGTCAATCACTATTATCCCGCTAATATTTCTAAGTTTTAACTGGTTAATAATTTCCTTCGTTGCTGCTAAATTTACCCATAATATTGTTTCTCTTGATGATTTGAGTTTGTTAAACCCTCCAGAATTTACATCAATAGAAGTTAAGGCTTCAGTTTTTTCTATTATTATATGTCCACCATTATTCAATTTAATGCTTGGTTTTAATAATGCTCTTATTAAGTATTCAAGATAACATGGGTAATTTCTACTAAGTTTTTCATTGCAATATTCTATATAAATTTTATTTTTTTTTATTTGTGAGGAGATTAACTTCTTTTTTATTTTTAGGCTTTCAGTTTTTGATTGGGTGATAATAACTGTGTCTTTTTCGATTAATTTTTTTTTCAAAATAATATCTATGATCTCTTGCCTAGGGCTTATTAAATAAGGTGAACAGTTAATCTTTCTGATTTTTCCTTCTATTAGAATTGATTTTTTTTCTAAATTTCTTAGATTTTTAATAACTTGCCAAATGTTTATTCTTTTTCCTTTTTTTTTAATCTCAATACCAACTTTCTTAGGTTTTAATAATGTTGTAACTGTTTTTAAACATTGTTTTTCGCTAAAATTAAACTTTTTTTCAAAGACAACATGATCTCTACTGTATGGGTATATTTTTACGTTTTCATAATCTAGAATGATATTTCTTGTAACTGTTGGTCCTTTTTTACCTACTTGTTCTTTCATAATCTGCACAACAATATCTTCACCTAAACGAAGATTGTTATTGAAATAATATTCATCCTTTAGTATCATAAAACCATTCTGCTTCCATTTATTGAGTTTAATAAATGCAACATTGAGATTGTTTAAGATATTAACAACTTGGCCTAAATATATATCACCTACATTGTAAGTTGAGTGAATATTTAATATTTGTTTTAAATTCTTACTATTGTATAAAATTGCAGTTTTTTTTTCCTTCTCTATAATTATGTATCTATTAGTGTTCATATCTAGTTTATTTAAGTTGTTTACTTGTCTTCGTAAAAAAAAGAAAAAAATGTTAACCCTTGCTTTTACCTTTTGCAAATATTTTATAATGCATTCACAAAAGGTAAAAGCTATAATATACAACTAAGTATTATTTTAGTAGTATATCTTTCCTCCACCCCATTTTTCAGATGATAATTTAGGTTGAAGTAAGATATGTCCACCAATTGCGAATAAGTCTTCATCATTCAGACTTCTCATCTTAGGGAAAATATCAGCACTCTTAATACTAGGATGAACCTCTGCGATTGACTCTAGTCCATCATAGCTTGTAGGGTTCTTCATGTAATCTACAAGAGAGCTAATATTATCACGTGGCGGAGTAGCTAAACTTAGTGCATCTGGTTCTAATCCAAGATTAGGATTTGTTTTTGTAATTCCACCTACGTGGCAATTACCACAAGAGTTATTAAATAATCTCTTTCCACGCTTAACTTGTTCAGGTGTCAGTACAACAGTAGTTCCTGATTGATCTAAAGGAACACTTCTTGTGTTCTCGTCTAGGTCAAGAGCATAAGCTGTAGATGAAAATAATGTTGCACAAAGTGCGCCTGTAATTATGAAACCAAATCTTTTTAGCATATTGTATTATTTTGATATAAATGCTTTTCTATCGAAGAAGATCATATGAATCTATTCTATATAAGATAATTTTAGTCTTCAAGATTGAATATCTTTTATTTTGTGAAGTGATATTTAATAGTATCATTAATTTTCCTTGTTATATTTTATGAAAAAGGAGGTGTGTGAATATAGTTTGTATTCAGTACTAGTTATATCCACACATTCTCCTTTATTTATTATCTAGTTACGTGTTACTCTGTCAGATTGACTAACTAATAATACAGCTGTTCCAACCGGAATAACTACGATAAATAATCCTAAAAGTAAGCTATTAATAAAAGCTGCTAAAGATGGAGTCATATTAATCCTCTATTATTTTTTACCGCTACTACTTTCTATTGTTGTAATGAAAGTTCCTAATTAATAATTTACCATCTAATTTTGTGATAAATACATTAATAATAAGTATTTTTACGAGAAAAAAAGAAAAATCTGAGTTTATAATTATATACCTGGAGTGTATCAATGATATAGTTACTCTCTTGTTGCTCCCTTCCAGGCCTGGCAAGATTAAGAGCATATATCATATACACCCAGGTACATTAATATATTAACACGTTGTTGAGATTCATTCAACAACAGTAAGATTTATATTATTACATTGGGAAATAAAGCATATCTGGTACAAAACGATTTGCTTCTATAACTAGCCCTGCTGTTAATGATAACCATACCGTTAACAGTACTGGTGCTGTTGAAAGATATTTCAGAAAGTTGCTATCCATATTGTTAGATGATTTTTATTTTTTACTATCTAGGAGAAACTGTAATTTCGTCTTCACGAGCTATTAATTTACCGCTAGTAAATTCTTTAAAAGCTGCTACTGGCCAAACGAAGCCTGTTGTTACAAAACTTAGTGCTACTGGAACATCAATAATAATTTCTTTTTCAGTAGGTTTGTCAGTACCTCTAGCATACTGTACATAACTTCTACCTACCCAACCAATCCATCCAGCGATATAAAGGAAAAATATTCCAGGAATAGTAAATTCTCCAGAGTGACTCCATCGACCATCAGTAATTAAATGTGGTAGTCCATCTGTTCCACAAAGTAAACCTGCATCTCCATATTGTGCAAATCTAGTTTTTGTCTTTTCGATTTGTTTTTCTAGAGCTAATGCAGGTGGAGTGCCTACTTCATATTTAGTTAATCTACTTTCAAGTTTCTTAACGCTTCCATCTAAACGTTTTGCGAATTCTTTAGAACTTTTACATGGTACTAATCCTGCTACATCAGCATTTGCTGATAGAGGAACTGCTACAAATAAACATAGTAGCAATGTTGAAATCCATTTCTTCACGATATTGTACTCCATTTCAAATTTATAAGCATACTATCATCTTTTTGACTTATTGAAATTACTTTGTAAAGAAACTCTCATATAAATAACATGTCTAAATAAATAAAATCTTCTAGACATATCTGTAATCGTATGATAAATTAACTGTAGTAGATAGTATTAACGGGATGTAGCGCAGTTTGGTAGCGCGCCTGCTTTGGGAGCAGGATGTCGCAGGTTCGAATCCTGTCATCCCGACTTTGGAATTCTTCTCTGAAGAATTTGTATCCTAGAAAGAGCTGTTTCGTTATTTGGTTCTTTCTCTATTACTTGCTTATAAGTCGTAAATGCTTCTTTGAGCATTTTTTGTTTTTCATAGGCATAACCTAGATTATTGAGCGCTACAGTATATTCTGTATCATTTTTCAAAGCTTCTTTATAGTAGTAAATTGCTAATTCATATTGTTCTGTTTCTGCATATGTAAATCCTATGGTGTTATAGAGATTTGAGATTCCTTCGAAATCTTCGCTCTTCCATATTTGTAAAGCGTATCTAAATTGCATTATTGCTTGGTCAAATAATTTCTTTGATAAATAGATAGAGCCTAACTCATAGTAATCATCTGCATCAGCGTTATTGTTTCGAATTTTATTTTGTAAACTTGATAAGTTATTTTCTATTCTTTTTCTTTCTAGTATTTGTCCTCCAATAAAAACACTAAGTGTTGCTAGTGCGAGTAACAAAATAGATAAGTACAATAGGGGAACTATATTATCCATGCATTTTTTTGTTATTTTTATTCGTTTAGTTCCAGTATAAACTTTACTATCTTACTTTCTCTATACTTTTAATCTGTAAAGAAAAAGCTTGACATCTATGTAAATATTAGCTATCTTCTTAATTGTAGATTAAGTTTATACCTAGCCCCCATCGTCTAGAGGCCTAGGACATCTCCCTTTCACGGAGGTAACGGGGATTCGAATTCCCCTGGGGGTAATTGCATATTGTAGTTTTTGTTATTATTAATTGAAACAGTGTATATATTTTTTTGTCTTCATATAGTAAAATTTATGTTTATTTAGTTTTCTATAGTTGATGGACTGCCCGGGATTCGAACCCGGAACAAATCGGTTAAAAGCCGAGTACTCTACCATTGAGTTAGCAGTCCTATATGTCTCTTATCATAGGAATATCATATTTCTTTAACAAAGACAAGTCTTTCTAACTAAAGTGTTTTAAAAATAAATCTTCGATAAGTTTTTTCTGTAAATATTCTTTTTTGTAAATCAATATTGCAATATAACATCAACCTTTTCTAGAAATTAATTTCCTCTGTTGAATTAATCTACTATCATGAGGGTTAGAAGATAATTGCATCAGTTTAGGTAATTTTGATTTATCATTTTTGACAGTCAATATTTCCGAGACATTGCAAAAGACTTAATATTTCATTAAATAAATGAGGTTATCTATTTATGCCTAATCTACAGACTGTAGCACAACTTGCATCTCTTTTCCTAGTAATAACAGCTGGTCCAGCTATTATTGTTCTTATTGCTTTAAGACGTGGTAACTTATAAAAAAAATATTATTGTAGGTTATATGTATTAAGAAACCTTAAGTACAATAACCTACAATAAATGGATTATTTCTGGATTTGATCAATTAGATATTCTAAATCAATCTTTTGAGCATTGCCAGAAAATTCATTATCTGGAGTTAAGAAAAGCATGCAATGGCATTCTTTTCTTTCTCTCATAGGAACACAAGGGCAGTTCCAGTAAGCTACTGAAACTTCAGTACTTTTATCATCATAATGACGGCATGGACATAGTGGAGCACCATATTCATCTTTGTGTCTCGCTAGTCCTTCAATAACTATCGAAGTAACGCTAAGGTCTGAACAGAAAAATGTATTTGTTCTTTGTGCATACGTTTCAGCAAATTTTTGCATTGCTTGTAAGCTTTTTGGGCTGTCGCTATTCATTGTATTTTTTTATTTCTTACTTTTGTGTTTACTTTTTCGATGTGCTTATATTTTTTCTGAAAATATATTTGCTTATTCTCATACTACATTATTTGCTAGTTATAATACACTAGACTGTAATACTAAATGTTATAGTAGAAACAGTATAACTTTTTTAATATATTCTCTCTATTTGGAGGTTTGTAAAATTATGACAGCTGCTTATCTGCCTTCTATCCTTGTACCTATTATTGGTATTATATTTCCTGGTTTCGTAATGGCTTTTGCTTTTATATATATAGAGCAAGACGAAATAGCATAAAAAAACTTAAAGTGGCTCCGTGCATTTAAATGCACGGAGCCACTTTAAATCTTTTTATAAAGATGACCCAACACCGGAGTAAGAACCGAATATAAACAGTCCAACAACTGTTAATGCAGCTGTTCCACCGATTGTTGCAATAAGCCATAAAGGAATTCGACCTGTACTAGCCATGTTTTTTTTCTCCTGATCTGATAGTTTATAGAATCAATTAGTTCTATACATTAATTAATTTTTTACAATATTACATTGTGCTTTATTTACTTCTTAGTTAAAGAAGTAACTAGAGAATAATACTGCAAGTACAAAAATTAAAAGTAATCCCCAGAAAAGGGAAGTACGATTTAATTCAACTGGTTGTTTATTAGGATTAGGACCGCTCATATTAAACTCCTATCTTTGAATAAATTGCATAGATGTGATTGCTCCAAGGAAGAATACTGTTGGAACAGCAATACCATGGATAGCTAACCATCTGAAAGTGAAAATAGGATACGAAATAGGCTGCTTTATTTTACTCATTAAATGCTCCTATGATTATTATAAACCTTTTGTTAGATCTTCTAATTCTTGCTTCGCACTAAAACGATCGTTAACTAGTGGAACTTGTTGACGTTCTTGTGTGAAGTATTCATTAGGTCTAGGTGTACCGAAAATGTCATATGCTAGTCCAGTACTAACAAAAAGCCATCCTGCTACGAAAAGAGCTGGAATAGTGATACTGTGAATAATCCAGTAGCGAATACTAGTAATTATATCAGAGAAAGGACGTTCTCCTGTTGAGCCTCCTGACATAGATATTACCTCCTGAAAAAGTAGTAAAGGGAATTTATAAGAACTGTTTTACATTATTAGTCTCGTTTATCTTTGATAGTTAACGAAATTAATAATGATAGTGTTAGTGAAGCAAAGTGCTTTTGTTACCTGACATTTACATTATACTGAAGAGCTTTTGTTATTGTACGATAACATCATAATAAAATAAAAATAGTAGACTGTTTTCCATCTTCTACGAAAATTTTGTGTTAACAGAAATTTTTATTTATCCTTTTTTTGCTTAGATATCTACGGATGCTTCTATTAACCAAAAAATGTCTTTCTATTAATGCAGCATAATTAAATTCTATCACTGTTATGTAAGAAAAAAACATTACACTCTGATCTTATTTATATATTTAACATTTATCTTTTTGTCTCTAAGAATTTGTAATATGGTTATTTAAGAAATAAAAAAAATATTACTGCACATTTATTAGTGTAAAAAGCAAAAGAGAATCGTTATTTTTTATTATTTTTTGCATTTATGAAATCTAACTATTGAAGTGTAATAGTGTTATTACTCCGTTTCTTTTCTTGTAAATTTAAGAGAAAAATTGTAGTCACCAACAAAAACTTTAACTTTCTTAATATGTAGAGTTTGATGCGATTAATTTTATTAAATAGTATAAGGAAAATGTTGTCTTATAAAAAAATACAGCGGGTAGAGGGAATCGAACCCTCAGCATTAGCTTGGAAGGCTAAGGTTTTACCACTAAACTATACCCGCTTTCTATTCTTATAAGATTATATCATAAATTAATTTTATGTCCATTCTTTTTATAAACCTCTAATGGGACTTCTAAAAAACTAGCTAGTTCCACAGCTTCTTCTTCTATTTGTGATAATAATATTGGTTCCCCAACCCTTGTGATTGGAACTTCTCTTTGATCTTTTGTTCGTAAGTAAATTTCTCTTTTCGGATTTATTCCTTCTGAAATACTTAACTTAACAGATTTAATTTCTTTCATAGAGTATGAAAGACATATTTCTTTTTTTCTTCCTGGGAAACCAAGTCGGAAAATTTCGATTTTTTTATTTTTTTTATCATATAAGTTGTATCCTCCTCCTACATTTAGATATATTGTAGCTCCTAAGAATGTACTAAGAAGAAGGCCAGTAGTGCCATAGAATGTCATAACAATTCCTTGTGGAATAAAGACAATTTCTTTTGTGTCAGCAAATGGCAATAATTGAAAGCCTAAATAACTAGATAGGCCTGCTAAGAAAAAACCACTTCCTCCTATAAATGTCATTAACATCCACAAATAATTACTAGTTCTCTTTGATCCCAGAATAAGATCATAACGAATATTCATAGTATTTTATATTTTTTTATAATTAAAATAGGTGCTTACTTGGAGAATAATTCCAATTAAGCACGATTGACTTTTAGATAAGTTTTATTGATGAAAGGCCAAAGTATAGACCTGCAGCAAAACCAAAAGCGCATACTAATAAAATGATGTAACCTAATAATATACTCATAGTAAGATTCTTTACAAAGTGATAATATATAAAGTATACATTACTGTAACTTTCTTTTATCTAATATTTTATTAAGAGAGTTTTTTTTACAAATTTTAATTAATATTGCTACTATATAAGTAGTAAATGAATAAATTTATTGTCAATCACATAAAAGTAATATGTCACAATTTATCAAACCGTATAATGATGATCCCTTCGTAGGTAACTTAGCTACTCCAGTAAGTACATCAAGTTTTACTAGATCTCTATTAGGTAATCTACCTGCTTATAGACCAGGTATATCTCCTCTTTTTAGAGGTTTAGAGATTGGAATGACTCATGGGTATTTTTTAGTAGGTCCTTTTTATAAACTTGGTCCTTTAAGAAATTCTGATGTAGCTCTTCTTTCAGGTTTCTTCTCTTCTCTAGGTCTTGTAATTATAATGTCTGCTTGTCTTGCTATCTATGGTGTTGTATCTTTTGAAGATAGTGAAGTAAGCGATCAGTTACAAAGTTCTAAAGGCTGGAAACAATTTACTTCCGGTTGGTTAGTAGGTGCTGTCGGTGGAGCAAGTTTTGCTTTTGTATTGTTATGTAACGTACCAATGTTCTAAAAAATATATGATTCTAGGTCAGATTTTCTTTTATACTCTGACCATAGAATTAATCATTCATTTCATGATATGTAGCTACAGCCGATGGAGAAACTTGATTTAAGTATCTAAAAATCCAATATTTAAAAACTGTATCTAATACAACAGGAAATGTTGCTATGAATAGAAATATAAGATCATGATTTTCTGGTAATCCAAAGTGTCTAAGACCATTTTCTAATACTACTTCCCATCCATGTGTTGAGTGGAAACCAACGAATATATCAGTAAAAAGTATTATGAGAAATGCTTTTGCTGTATCACTTAAGCCATAAATAAGCTCATTAATGAATGATTTTAGAACTGCTATCTGCCTGCCACCAGTAAATATTAAGTATGCAAAACTAATGAAAGATAAGATGTCTGAAAGTAGATTCTTAATTGCATCAGTACTTTCTTGCACAAAAAATTGTGCGAGTTCCATAGCTTTGTTTTTTACTTCTCTATCAATTGATTCTTGTGACAGAGGTGGAGACTGTCCTATAAGAATTTCGAAATGTATTTTTTCTTCAAATCTTTGTAACTCTCCAAATGCTCTTTCTTCCTGAGATGCATTTAAAAAAATATCTGATTGATTATCATTCCAGAAGTAATCAATGAAAGGAGAAAATATGAAATTTCTCGATATCTGGTTAACAATAAACGGTACTGCTACTAACAATATTAAATATTTTATTGATGCAGCTGTTTGATACCTAGATACTCTGAATTCTTCGATAATTTCTGATTCTGAATTTGGTTCTAATTCTTTCTTAAATTTTTCAAAAGTTTTTGTTATAGAACGTGGTACTGGACCTGTTTTCTCAAAAGCAGACTGATTGATATTATTTAAGCGCCAATTCTTCATTGTACTTTGTTTGTGTTTACTTTAGGTTAGGTCAACTTAATAAGTCTTGTTTTATGTTATGTCAGTGTGAATTTTAATTTTTATCATGGCTCTAGATATGAGTAGCTTTATGTTTTTCTACTATTACGTATTACCTAATAGATTTAATAAACATACAATATGTCTTTTACACTAGCTACTACGATTATAATCTATATGATCTAAATGTACTCTTTGATTATAAATTAATTTGAGTTCATTCAAGCAATCATTGTTTCGCCACTTCATTATGACTTTATAAACTGAATTTTGTAATTTGTTCTTCAACGAATTTTATTTAATCTAATTCCATTTAGATTATACTATTTACATTAAAAAAAAATTGTATGTTAGCTTTATCTTAGAATGGTATTCATTAGTATTCTAGATATCGAACTATAGTATATTTGTTAATTTAATTTAGTTTACTTACGTGATACATTTATATTTTATGGTAGTTAATATTTCGTAAGATAAGAAGTTTGTTTTTTGTTAGATTTTTTTTGAGATTAAGCAAAATAATTATTGATCTTTCAATGACTCAAGATAATTGAGAGTATTGATTATGCCCTCAACTATCTAATAAGTCTAAGTATATAAGCTTTCTTCAGCCCATATTTCTGTAGTAATTTGATATATTACTCTAGATCTTTTCTGTTTGGGTTTCTTGATGCATCATTAGATAAGAAACCAAATGCGAAAAGAGATACAAACAAGGTCACTGTAGTATAAACAACAATTTTTAATGTGAACATTATCTATCTCCGGGAAATATTTTTCTATCTACATTAGTAGACTTGTACTCTTATTATTATATATCTACTTTTTTAATAAAATGAATTACGATGAAACTTTTGTAATTAAATTACAAATACCATTTATAGTGACTTTTCCTTTTCATCGCTTAATTCTTTCAGTTTTCTCAATATACGGCCGAAATAATCTTGCATATAACCTTCTAACGTTGCAGTTTCATTTTCTTCAAAACCAAAGAGTTGGTAAGTTTCTTTCATATCCCCAGTAAAATCTTCCCCTGTTGCTAATAATTCTGCAAAAGCTAATCTTTCAGCAATATTAGATCCCCATTCAAAAAAGCCCATGAGTTGTCTGAAAATGATTAATGCACTAATTGGGATTTTTGTTATTCTTGCAGATTGACCAGAAAGACGCTCACACAGTTGTATGATTTCCTGAGAATTCCAATTTTTTCTTCCTACTAGTGGAAATTTCCGACATTCTGTTTCTTTCAATGCTAAACTTCTTAATGTAAATTTTGCTATATCTGATGTATCTATATATCCAATTGAGGTATTCTCTCCAGTTACCCAAATTGGTTGTTTTTCTAATATAGGAATAGCATATTGACTTATTAAACCTTGGAAGAAACCACCTAAATAAAATATCGTGTATTTTATTCCTGATTCTTGTAAATAGAATTCTATGTCTAGTTTCAATTTAACAAGTGGTACGTCAGAATATTTATCGCTATTAATAACTGAGAAGAATATGAAACGTTCAATATTTACAATCTTAGCAGCTTCTATTAAAGCTAATTTGCCTTTTAAATCAACTGTTTCTGCATTGTAAGGATCAGAAGGTCTAGCTGTTGAAGCATCTATGATAGCTGTAACATCTTTCAATATTGGAGGTAATGTTTCTGGTAAACTTAGATCTCCATAAACTAATTCTGCTCCCCATTCTCTTAGAAAGTAAGCTTTTCTTAGATTTCTTGCTAAACATTTTACTTGATACCCTTCGTCTATCGCTCTCCTCACAATTTGCCTTCCTAAAGTACCTGTCGCACCTACTATTAGTAATGTCATATATTTTTTATTTATATAGTCGTTATAAAGAATCGTTTCTTTTGTATGAAACTTGCATATTCTGATTATACTCATCTATTTCATTAATGAACGAAAAGGGACTTGAACCCTTACGACATTTTGTCAGCACATTTTGAGTGTGCCGCGTCTACCATTCCGCCATTCGTCCGCTTATCATTCTTTGACAGTGACCATAATATCACTCTAAAAAAATAAAAATAGAGTTTTATTTTATTTACTTATTGACTTCTTTTTTATGACGATTGTTATTATGGTTATAACACATTTAAAAAAAATCAAAAGTATGGTGGATACAGATACTTCTCTAAATATCAATAATGAAAAAGATCACAATAATTTAGACGTACAAAAAATTCTTTCTCAACCTTATAAGTATGGTTTTACAACTAATGTTGAGGTAGAAGATTTTCCTAAAGGTATTAATGATAACGTAATCAAGTTAATTTCTTTAAAGAAAAACGAGCCTCAGTTTATGTTAGATTTTAGGTTGAGAGCTTATGCTTATTGGCAAAAGATGGTAGCTCCTACATGGGCTTCTGTTCATTACACTGATATTGATTACCAAAATATTTTGTATTATTCCGCACCAAAAAAGAAAGCAAATTTGTCTAGTTTAGATGAAGTAGATGAGGATATATTGTCAACATTTGAGAAATTAGGTATACCACTAACAGAGCAAAAAAAATTAGCGAATGTCGCTGTAGACGCTATATTTGATAGTGTTTCTGTAGGTACTACATTCAAAGAAGAGCTATCTAAAGTGGGGGTTATTTTTTGTCCAATTTCTGAGGCACTACAATCACATCCTTCCCTTGTTGAAAAGTATTTAGGTACAGTTGTACCTATTGGTGATAATTATTTTGCCGCACTTAATTCAGCTGTCTTTAGTGAAGGGTCTTTTTGTTATATCCCGCAAAATGTTACTTGTCCATTAGAATTATCTACTTATTTTAGAATCAATAATCAAGATTCAGGTCAATTTGAACGTACTTTAATTATTGCTGATCAAAATAGTAAAGTTAGCTATCTTGAAGGATGTACAGCACCACAATTTGACACGAATCAGTTACATGCAGCTATTGTAGAATTGGTTGCGTTAGAAAATGCCGAAATCAAGTATTCTACTGTACAAAATTGGTACTCTGGCGATGCGAATGGAATTGGGGGAATCTACAATTTTGTAACTAAACGAGGACTGTGTGCTGGTAAAAATTCTAAGATTTCTTGGACTCAAGTGGAAACTGGATCTTCAATAACATGGAAATATCCAAGTTGTATCTTAGCCGGTGAAAATTCTATAGGAGAGTTTTATTCAGTAGCTTTAACTAACAACTACCAGCAAGCTGACACTGGTACAAAAATGTTACACGTTGCTCCAAACACAAAAAGTCGTATTGTTTCAAAAGGTATTTCCTCTGGTAATTCTAAAAATACTTATAGGGGGCAAGTCAAAATAGGCCCGAAAGCTCATAATAGTATTAATTATTCTCAGTGTGATTCAATGTTAATTGGAGATAAAGCACAAGCTAATACCTTTCCATATATACAAGTAAATAACTCGACAAGTAGTGTTGAACATGAAGCTTCTACTTCTAAGATCGAAGAAGAACAACTATTTTACTTTTTACAACGTGGAATTGATATGGAATCAGCTATTAGTTTGATGATTAGTGGTTTCTGTAAAGATGTCTTCAGTGAATTGCCCATGGAATTTGCATTGGAAGCTGATAGGCTTTTAAGTTTAAAATTGGAAGGTACAGTTGGCTAAGGTTAACTAACAATTGTCACTTTGTTCTCTGAAATTTCATTCGTAGTCTTAGAAGATTTATATTCAGTTTAATCTAGCTATTTTAGTCCTAAAGTTTTATTTTACAAAAAAGATTTAACTTTAACGCTTTAACCAAGTAAAGACTATTAATAGCTGTATGTAATAAAGAAAATATTGAATTGATTAAAATAAAATATGGTAAAAAATTCACCTATCCTTGAGATTCAAGGACTTAAAGCTTCAGTTAATGATACAGCAGTTATTAAGGACTTAAACCTTACAGTAAACCCTGGCGAAATTCACGCAATTATGGGGAAAAATGGTTCAGGAAAAAGTACCTTTTCAAAAATTGTAGCTGGACATTCTGCTTACAGAGTTACTGCAGGAAATATTCTTTTTAATGGAGAATCTATTCTTGAAGTAGAACCGGAAGAAAGATCACAGAAAGGTATTTTCTTAGGTTTCCAGTATCCAATAGAAATACCAGGTGTAAGTAATGCAGATTTTTTACGTTTATCTTGTAACGCAAGGAGAAAATATCAGGGATTGGATGAACTAGATCCATTAGAATTTTTTGAGTTTATTACTCAAAAGCTTGATGTAATTGAGATGGATCCTTCTTTTCTTAACAGAAGTGTTAATGAAGGTTTTTCAGGTGGCGAGAAAAAACGTAATGAAATACTTCAGATGGCTGTTTTAGATACAAAATTAGCAATTTTAGATGAAACTGATTCTGGATTAGATATTGACGCTTTAAAAATTGTATCGAAAGGAATTAATAGTTTGGCTAATGATTCTAATGCAGTTATATTAATCACTCATTATCAGCGTTTATTAGATTATATTGAACCTACTTTTATTCATGTAATGCAGGATGGAAAAATCATAAAAACTGGAGATAAATCGTTGGCTAAAGAATTAGAAAGCAAGGGCTATGATTGGTTAAAATAAAGACTCAAAGTTATTAATTTATTAATAACTTTGAGTCTTTATTTTATGTTTTAGATGTTCTAAGCAAAAGTACTCTTTGTACTTGCAATAACTTCTTTTAGTAATTCTTCAGCTTCACTGTTGAATTGCTTAGTATCTCTAACGATCTCAGCGTACTTAGGCTTTGAATTTCTTAAGTTAGTTCTTAAAGTATCAACAAATGATCTTACTTTACTTACTTCGATATCATCAAGGAAGCCGTTAATACCTGTGTAGATGATAGCTACTTGCTCTTCTACTGGAATAGGAGAGTTTGCAGCTTGCTTTAAGATTTCTCTTAGTCTTTGTCCTCTAGCTAGTTGATTTCTTGTAGCTTGATCTAGATCAGAAGCGAACTGAGAGAATGCTTCTAGCTCTGCGAATTGTGCTAGCTCTAGCTTTAACTTACCAGCAACTTGCTTCATTGCTTTAATTTGTGCAGCTGAACCAACACGTGATACAGAAATACCTACGTTAATAGCTGGTCTGATACCTGCGTTGAATAGGTCACCAGATAAGAAGATTTGACCATCCGTAATTGAAATTACGTTTGTTGGGATATATGCAGATACATCACCAGCTTGAGTTTCAATAATTGGAAGTGCAGTCATACTTCCGCCACCTAGTGCATCACTTAACTTAGCAGCTCTCTCTAACAGACGAGAGTGAAGGTAGAATACATCACCAGGGAAAGCTTCTCTTCCTGGAGGTCTTCTTAATAGAAGTGACATTTCTCTGTATGCACTTGCTTGCTTAGATAAATCATCGTAGATAATTAGTGTAGCTTTTCCTTTGTACATGAAGTACTCAGCGATAGCTGCACCTGTATAAGGAGCGATGTATTGTAATGTTGCTGAATCATCTGCACTTGCTGAAACTACAACAGTGTAGTCCATAGCACCCTTCTCTTGAAGAGTTGTAACTAGAGACGCTACAGTTGACGCTTTTTGGCCTACTGCAACGTAAACACAAATTACACCTTCAGGTTTTTGGTTAATGATAGTATCAACAGCCACAGAACTCTTTCCAGTTTGTCTGTCACCAATGATTAATTCACGTTGTCCTCTTCCGATAGGAATCATTGCATCAATAGATGTAATACCAGTTTGAATTGGCTCACAAACTGACTTACGAGAGATAATACCAGGTGCCATTGATTCAATTAATCTTGACTCTGTACCTTTAATATCACCTTTTCCATCGATAGGTACTCCTAAACCATCTACCACTCTTCCTAAGAAGTCTTCACCAACCATGATTTGAGCAATTTTTCCAGTAGCTTTTACAGCACTACCTTCTAAAATTCCTCGGCCAGCACCCATTAGTACAACACCAACGTTGTCACTTTCAAGGTTTAGTGCAATACCTACAGTTTTATCTGCGAATTCAAGTAATTCTCCAGCCATGACTTGATCAAGTCCATAAACACGAGCAATTCCATCTCCTACTTGAAGAACAGTACCTACATTAGCGACTTGAACACCTTGATCATACTTGTCAATTTGCTCACGGATAATGCTGCTGATTTCATCAGGTCTAATGTTTACCATATCAATATTTGTCTACTTTGATAAATTATGTTTTTAAAATAAAAGAACTGTTCAATTATAGAGGAGAAGATGCTCCTAAATGTGAAGCTAGTTTCTTTAATTGTCCTTGTATACTAGTGTCAACGACTTGAGAACCGATTTGAACGGTAAATCCACCAATTAAAGCTTTATCAACTTTAATGTCAAGTTTTACCTGTTTTACGCCCGTCATTGCCTTTAATTTTGAAACTAATGCTTCTTGTTGGCTTTCTGACATTTCAGAAGATGAAATAACATGTGCAACTTCTACAGACGCTTGCTTATATGCCATTTCTAATGCTAAAGAAGTAACTCCTTCTAAGCAATCAATTCTTCCTCTATCACAAAGCACTAATAAAAAGTTTACAGTTTTAGCGTCAATCTTTCCTTTGAAAACCGCTTTAACCATTCCCTTTTTAGCATCAAGAGATAATAAAGGATTAGAGAATGCTTGTACTAAATCAGGTGATTTTAAAGCAGCCTCAATATATGTTAAATCAGAGATAACTTTATCAAGTGAGTCTTTTCCAGACACCATTTGGATAAATGCGTTAGCATATGGTTGAGAAACTTTTAGATTCTGTGCCATTATAATTGTCCCCCTAACTGAGCAATATTATTATCTATAACTTTAGATTGAAGGCTAGGAGTCATGTAATCTTGTAGTTGAGTTGATACTCTTTCCATAGCAAGATTTGTAATACGTTGCTGAATTTGTTTTTTAATTTGTAATTCAGCTTTCTCAATACTACTTTTACCATTGTTCGTCAGTCTCTCGATATCTAACTTACCTTGAGCAAGTATAGTTTCTTTAACTGTACGAGCAGTTGTTTCCGCTTCCTTTTTTATTTTCGCGATAACAGTCTGAGCTTCTGTCAGTTGTTTCTCTGAATCTAAAAGTCTTGTGTTAGCCTGTTGTAGTCTTTCTTCAGCTTCTTGTATTGCTTCAGTAACTTTTTGTTGTCTAAGTTCAAGAGCAGAAGTTAGAAAATTTTTACCTAAATAAAAAACACCACTAACTAATAGTGCAATGTTTAATACGTTGGCTTCTAAAAAATTTGAATTAAATCCGAATCCCTTTCCAGAAGATAATTCTGCAAGGGCACTAATCAATAGAAAATCACTCATATTATATATACTTTACAAACAACTTAATAATTCATGATGATTTTTCGCATCAATAGAATGTGAGACCTTATGCAGTCAACTTACCACTTAACAGCTTATTCTTAATTTGTTCACTAAGAGTGTTCACCTGTTCTTCAAGAGCCAGTAAAGCTTTCTCTTTTTGTGTGTTTAACTGCTGTGTAGCTTCATTAACTAATGCTTCAGTGTCTTTTTGTGCTTGATTGATTTCCATCGCAACTATTTCTTGAGCTTCTTTTTGAGCGGAAGCTATAATTAATTGTGACTCACGTCTCTCTTGTGCTAAATCTTGCTCATACTGTTTTGTAATCGCTTCAGCTTTAGCTAGAGTTTCAGAAGCCTCAGTTAAATTTTTACGAATATACTCATCTCGTTCGTCCAGTACCTTAGCTACTGGAGTATAGAACACAAGATTTAATACTACCATTAGTAGCAAAATTTGCAGTGCCATTAAAGGCAGAGTAGCATTGAAATCGAATAAACCACCTTCTGGTTCACTAGCACTAGCAGCTTCTTGTGCTAACAGAAATATCAGATTTGTCATTATTACTTATTTTTTATAATGGGTCCTTAAAAAAATGTTACCACTTCAATACCCTAGTCATTTTTCAATGACTAGGGATACTAAAAAATACTTAGCTTGTAAAATATTAGCGAAAAATTACGCTGTGAATGGGTTAGCGAAAAGTAATGCTAGAGATACAACTAGACCATAGATAGTAAGTGATTCCATGAATGCTAGAGAAAGAAGTAGAGTACCACGGATTCTACCTTCAGCTTCAGGTTGACGAGCAATACCTTCAACAGCTTGTGCAGCAGCAGTTCCTTGTCCAATACCAGGACCGATTGCAGCTAAACCAACAGATAGACCAGAAGCAACAACTGAAGCAGCAGATACGATAGGGTTCATAAAATTATTGTGATATTTATCATATTTATAAAGATTAAATTATTTCAGATACTAAGTTCGTTTTTCCACTTTAATTTTAGTGGTGATCTTCTAATGCCTCACCTATATAAGCGGCAGATAGAGTAGAGAAAATTAATGCTTGTACAGAACTAGCAAATAGGCCTAGAATCATTACTGGTAATGGTATTAGGATAGGTACTAGTAAAGCAAATACAGAAACAACTAGCTCGTCTGCAAGCACGTTACCGAAAAGACGGAAGCTTAATGATAATGGTTTTGTAAAGTCTTCAAGGATGTTAATCGGTAGAAGGATAGGAGTAGGTTGAACATACCTAGCAAAGTATCCAATTCCTTTTTTACTTATTCCTGCATAGAAGTACGAGAAAGAAGTAAGTAGAGCTAATGCAACTGTTACGTTAATGTCATTAGTTGGTGCTGCTAATTCTCCTTCTGGTAGAGTAATTAGTTTCCAAGGAATAAGTGCACCTGCCCAGTTTGCTCCAAAGATAAATAAGAATACAGTACTTACATATGGAACCCAAGGTCTATACTCTTCTTCACCAATTTGGTTTTTAGCAATGTCTTGTAGGAATTCATAAGCATATTCCATAAAGTTTTGTAATCCTTCTGGAGTTTGCTTAAGGTCTCTTGTTCCAGCAATGGCGAATGCTAGAAGTGCTCCTATTACTAACCATGAAACAATAAATACTTGACCGTGTAGTTTTAATCCTGCAATTTCCCAATAAAGGTGCTTTCCAACTTCAACTTCTGCAAGTGAGTAGAAGGAGTTAAAAGCGCTAAGGTTATTCTGATACATAGTTGAATATAATTCTTTTGCAATTTTTAAATGTTAATTTAGAAGAAAAGCATAAACTTAATTAACACATATAAATTATACCTTTGAAGCTATTTTAAAAAAACTATCTCGTTTTTTAAAACTTCTGATAAAGAATGATTTTATTATGCACTAATTCTCAATTCTTTGCAGACAAATAATTTATATTAAAGTTAGCAATTTGATATTTTTTCTATCTGTTTAATATCATAAAGCGAACTTTTTTCTTTTTGTAATAGATGATAGTAATAGCTTAATAGGTTTATTACTTACTCATCATTTTTTCAACTTCTGCTCCAAAGTCTTCGTTTTTCTTTTCTAGGCCTTCACCTAATACAAATCTTTCAAATCTACGTATTTGTATGTTTTCACCTAAAGTAGAAATATTTTGTTTAACTAATTCACCAATTGTCATAGAAGAATCTCTAATAAATGCTTGGTCAACAAGTACCATTTCTTTTAATTTTTTCTGTATTCTTCCCTCTACTATTTTTTCTTTGATGTCTACAGGCTTATTACCTAAATCATCTTTTTCCATTTCTATTTTCTTTTCTCTTTCCGCTATTTCTGGCGGTATATCAGCTGCATTGATATATTGTACTTGAGGACAAGCTGCTATTTGCATAGCAATATTTCTAGCTAACTCTTGGAATTCAGATCGTCTAGCTACGAAATCTGTTTCACAGTTTACTTCAACTATGATTCCTAATTTACCTCCCATATGAATGTATGCTTCTACGATACCTTCAGTTGCGATACGACTAGATTTTTTTGCAGCGGTTGCTAATCCTTTTTTCTTTAATGCTTCTTCAGCTTTTGCAAAATCTCCATCAGCCTCTTGCAATGCTTTTTTACAATCCATCATTCCAGCGGATGTTTTATCACGTAGCTCTTTAACAATTTTTGCAGAAATTTCAGCAGCCATATTTTTTCTTATTCCTTATGTATAATTTTATAATATCTTATTGCTTATGAGGAGAAGATTAGGCTATCTCAGCTTCTTCTCTTCCTTCATTTTGAGTTTTTCCACTTTGCCCTTCACAAATAGAATCAGCAATCTTACCAACAATTAATTTGATAGATCTGATAGCATCATCATTACCTGGAATTGGAATGTTAGTAATGTCTGGATTACAGTTACTATCTAAGATTGAAATAATTGGTATTCCTAATGTCATACATTCTTGAATAGCTGTACTTTCTCTCTTTTGGTCAACGATTAAAACTAGATCAGGCAAGCGTTTCATATCCTTGATTCCGTTAAGATTTTTACGTAACTTATCAAGTTCTTTTTTAAGAATTGCTGTCTCTTTTTTCGGTAACTTATCTAGATATCCACTTTCTTCTTTACTTTCTAGATCTTTTAGTCTTTCGACTCTTGTTCTAATAGTGAACCAGTTTGTTAATATTCCTCCTAACCATCTTTGGTTAATGTAATGTGCTCCACATCTTTCTGCTTCTTGCGCTATAACACCAGCTGCCTGTCTCTTTGTTCCTACAAAAAGGAATTTTTTCCCTTCTTCAGATGCTTTACGCACAAAATTACATGCTTCTGTCAACAATTCAGCTGTTTGAACCAAATCTATGATATGTATACCATTACGTTCTGCATAAATGTATGGAAACATTTTTGGGTTCCATCTTCTTGATTGATGTCCAAAATGTACTCCTGCTTCTAATAACTCAGCTAATGTAACAACTGCCATGATTTTTATCTTTAAAGTAATAAATGTTAGTTGGAATATAGATAATCTTTGAAGACTCAAATGAATAAGTCTGTAATTTGTAAATACTTCACTTGATATAGTATCAAAGTTATAAATTTCGTGAAATCCTATTTTTTATTTTAATTAGCTTATTTACAGTATTTCATCGTTAATTTATTGCACTTTTGCATCATCTTGAAAATATCCAGTGTTTTCATCAACCGTAAAACGCACCACTTGGCTATCTGAATTTTTATTTTCAAAATAGTATCCGTCTGAAGCTTTTTTTTCATTGCGGTTGATTTTAGAGATTTCACTATATGAATTAAAACCTGTGCCTGCGGGAATTAATCTACCTATAATAACGTTCTCTTTTAATCCTCTTAACCAATCAGCTTTCCCTTCAATAGCGGCCTCTGTCAGAACTCGTGTAGTTTCTTGGAAACTTGCTGCAGATATGAAACTATCGGTGTTCAGAGATGATTTAGTTATACCTAATAACACAGGTGAGTAAGTTGCTGGAATGCCTCTTGTTAATAACATAGCTTCATTTATGTTTTCTATTTGTTGCAATTCCACAAGCTCTCCAGGTAATAAGGTTGTATCTCCTCCATCTTCTACTCTTACCTTAGATGTCATCTGCCTAACTATCACTTCAACATGTTTATCCGATATATCAACGTTTTGTGATTGATACACATTTTGTACTTCATTTACCAGATATGTTTGCACTTTTTGTAAGCTTAATTTAGCAGCTTCGTAGATTCCCAGTACATTTATATAAAAGTTAAAGTATAAGCTGAGCATTTCATGTGGATTTGGTGCACCATCCGTAATTGCTTCAGCTAATAGTATATTTTCTCCATTTGAAACTATTACCTTTTGTGTACTATTTATTATATATTCATTAACATTGTTATCCGTTTCTAGTATCTCAACGTGATAGTTTTCTTCTGAATCGTACCAAACTTTAATTTTTCCCGGTCTTTGTGCTAATTTGCATGCTTCTTTAGGACGTCTTGCTTCTAAGATCTCTTCAATTCTTGGTAATCCTTGAACGATATCTCCAGTTTTAGATCTTTCAAAGACTAAGATTGCTAATGTATCGCCCATTTGAACAAGATCTTTATTTTTTGTTTGTAATATAGCTCCGGATGATACTAGATATGGATGGGCAGTACGGATCCTTATTTTGTCTTCATCAAGAGCTACAATTTTGCCAGATTCTTTAGCTACAATGTTGGCAGCAATTTGATCACCGTATCGCACAAGTTCTCCTTCAGATACCTGAGGTGTTTCACCATTTAAATTTATTGTTTCTTGGTCTATTTCCCTAAGAATAAGAATTTTTCTGCCAGACTGTCCGCTTTCTGTTATGTTTTCGATTCTTCCTTTTGATTTTGAAATTAGTGATGTTTGAGCTACTAATGCACCTGAAAGAATTTCTTGACCATCTTCTACACAGAAGTCAGTTTTAATCTGTTGTTTACTATCTTCACTGAAGGCGTCCTGTTTAATCTGCAGATTTTCTATTATTGCAATTTGTAATTTATACTCTCCTTTACTGTCTGTCTCTAAAAATTCGATGTCTGCGGAACCATGTATTTGATCAGAGGAAATATCTACTGTTAAATATGTCTTAACCAAATCAATCCCATCGATTGATTCAATTTTTTCTCCTTCTTTAAATAATAAATGTTGAGTTAAATTAATACCGATAGATTGATTTCCATTTAATGAATGTTCCGTTTCAATTTGAAATTGTTCTTTGTTTATATAATACTCGTCAGCTGGTCTAATTAGTATACCTTCATCGATCTTCTCTAATAAACATGGATATTCCGCAGTTATTCCTTCACAAATTTCTTCCCCAGTCTCTATAATTTCTGAAGAAATCTCAATTTCTTTATTTGTTTTAAGAATTTTTCCGACTTTGATGATAATTTTTTCGACAATCCCATTTTCCTCAATAACTTTTAAATAACCGGCATTTTCTGTTTTAATATCTTTTATTATTTCGCTACCAGATTCAACGTATGTATTGTTCTCTACCATAAGTAGAGATATATCTTTTTTTATTTCATGAGTCTCTTCTGAGATCCAAAGTAGACGATGTTTTCCTTGGAAATTATTTGGATGGTCTTTATATTTAATGAATCCTCCTGTTTTTGTTTGATATTTCGTATCTACCAATTCACCTATAATTTGTCCATTATTGACTTTGTTTCCAGGCGAACAAAGCATTAAAAAAGTGTTGCCGTTAGAAAAGTTTAGGAAAAAACTACTATTTGTTTCATCATTTTCATATTCATTTTTTACTAATGCATCTTTAATAAATACTGAAGATGTAACTATCTGTATTTCATTTAGTTCATTAAACTTTAATTTTTTATCAAATCTAACAATTCCACCGTAGTCACTGGTTATGTGGGTCGTTGCTAAGATTGTATTTTCACTAATCTCATCACCTTCTTTTATTTCAAGTTGTGCTGATTGAGGTAAGTTATGTACTTCTCCTGAAAGAATCCAAACAAGTCCGCCTTTACTTGTTTTTGTTGTAATATTACCTTGTCTATCAACTCTTTCTTCAGATGTTAAGTCTGAGAAAAAAACTTCTCCAGAAGATTCAGTTAGCAAGTCTTTTGTGGCTCTCTCAGTTATTAAGTTTGTCTTTGTACTAATTTCCCCAATAATTTGCCCTTTTCGGAATTGTTCATTGTCATTAATAAACAAAATAGTTCCTTGAGTAAATTCTATTTTTTCTTCCTTTAGTGTGTAGTCATAAAGTGATAATTTATAGCTTGTCTCCAAGACGACTGCTTCTTGCCCATGTCGAGTTCTTATTAATCTTGATTTAATGTTTTTAGGAAGCCTGATTATTCCACTAAACGGTGCTTTTATTTGTTCTGCCAATTCTCCAGTGAAAACACCACCAGTATGGAAAGTACGCATTGTTAATTGTGTACCTGGTTCACCGATAGATTGTGCTGCGATAATTCCTACAGCTTCACCTAAATCTACCAGCGAACCGTGTGCTAAATTCCAACCATAGCAGAATTGACAGACAGATCTAGCAGAATCACATGTTAAAGGCGATCTTACGCTGACTGACTTAATCCCCGCATCTACAATAATTTTGCTAGTTTCGTGATCTAAGTCTTGGTTAATATGTGCTATAACTCCACCGTCATGCGGATAATATAATGTTTCAAAAAGAACTCTTCCTACTAATCTGTTACCAATGGGAATTAATACTTGGTTATTGGCAACCATATCTTTGATAGTGATGTTTCGCTGTGTACCACAGTCTATTTCTCTAATGATAATGTCTTGAGCCACATCAACCAGTCTACGTGTCAGATAGCCTGAATCGGCTGTTCTAAGCGCTGTGTCTACTAAACCTTTTCTGGCTCCATATGATGAAATTATGTAATCCGTTACAGTTAATCCTTCCCTAAAGTTACTTTTAATTGGTAAATCAATAATCTGACCTTGTGGGTCAGCCATTAATCCCCGCATTCCAACTAATTGTCTTACTTGTGAAATATTTCCTCTGGCACCGGAAAATGCCATGATATAGATAGGATTAAGTGGGTCGGTTTCCTTAAAATATTTAATAACTTCAGTCTTAAGTTCTTCACTTGCGTTATTCCAGGTGTCTATGACTCTTTGGAATCTTTCTATAGCCGTGATTTCACCTCGTTCATACTGTTCTTCTGTTAGTTGTATAGCTTCATTTGTTCTATTAATAAGACTTCTTTTAGTAGGTGGCACCCTCAAATCTTCAACACTTAATGATATCCCGGCACGTGTTGCATAATGAAACCCTAATTCTTTCAATCTATCAGCCATGTACGAGGCTCTACCTGTACCGTAGTTGCTGAAAGCCCAAGCCATAAGACGCTTTAATTCCTTTTTATCGATTACTTTATTAGTGAATCTTGGTTTAGGCGGCACAAATAAATATTTTTCTTTCATGGTATTTTTGTTCTTATGAAAAATTCTTCATTATTTTGCTATTACTAGTGAATCCAATAAGACTTTATTCAATAAAATTCTCCCTGGAGTAGTCAATAAGTATTGGACAATTGTTTCTCCATCTTTATTTTTCTTTATTATTCGATCATCAAAAATGTGTAGTTTTTCTCCATTTTCTGTTTCTTCAACTTTAATGGCTTCACTTTCATTATCGATAATTCCATCAAATCTAACCCAGACATAAGAATGCAATGGAATTTTATTTGAATCATAGGCTAAGAGTGCATCTTCTAAACTAGAGAAATAGTAAGCCTGTTTATTTTGTTGAGTAGGGTTTTCCGCTGTCAAGTAGTAACATCCAAGAACCATGTCTTGACTTGGCATGATGATAGGTTCTCCAGTTGCTGGTGATAAGAAATTATATGGAGCAAGCATTAGAAGTCGTGCTTCAGCTTGTGCTTCTAAAGAAAGCGGAATATGTACAGCCATTTGATCTCCATCAAAATCGGCGTTAAATGCTGGACATACGAGTGGATGTAATTTTATAGCTCTTCCTTCTACTAATATTGGTTCAAACGCTTGTATACCTAATCTATGTAAGGTAGGTGCTCTATTTAATAAAACTGGGTGTCCTTGTATAACATCTTCTAAAACATTCCAAACAGTTACTTCATTTTTTTGGATTAATTTTTTTGCGGCTTTTATATTGTTTACTAATCCTTGATGAATTAATCTGTGTATAACAAATGGTTGAAAAAGTTCCAATGCCATTTCTCTGGGTAGCCCACATTGGTTTAATTGTAATTGCGGTCCTACAACGATTACAGATCGTCCTGAATAATCAACACGTTTTCCTAATAAATTTTGTCGGAACCGACCCTGTTTTCCTTCAATAATATCTGAAAGTGATTTTAATGGTCTATTATTGGCCCCAACAACAACCTTTCCCCTTTTCCCATTATCAATTAAAGCATCCACTGATTCCTGCAGCATCCGTTTTTCATTACGAATAATTATCTCGGGAGCAAGAATTTCTTGTAATCTTATTAAACGGTTGTTGCGGTTAAGAACCCTTCTATATAAATCATTTAGGTCTGATGTTGCAAATCTACCGCCATCTAGTTGTACCATAGGCCTTAGATCAGGAGGAATTACAGGTAATATCGTTAATATCATCCACGAAGGATCAGATCGTGTTGCAATAAAATTGTCTATGATTCGTAATCTTTTTATGGCTTTGTCTTTTTTTGCCCCTTTTGAGAGTAAAACTTCTTCTCTTAAGCTTTCAGCCTCTACTTCTAAATCAATATCTTTGAGTAACTTTTGGATAGCTTCTGCTCCTATTCCAACTTCAACACCATAGATATCTGATTCTTCTTGATATAATTGGTCTTCTATGTCAATCCATTCATCTTCGCTCAGTAATTGCTTATATTTTAGACTTGAACAGTTGCCTGGTCTTGTAACTACGTATGAATTAAAGTACACAATTTGTTCAACATCTTTTAAAGGTATGTCTAGGAGTATAGCAATATAGCTAGGTAAACTTTTTAGATACCAGACATGTGTTACAGGAGCTGCTAACTGGACATATCCCATTCTATGTCTACGGACTTTAGACTCAACAACTTCTACGCCACATCTTTCACATACTATTCCCTTATATCTAACTCTTTTGTATTTTCCGCAGTGACATTCCCAATCTTTCACGGGACCAAATATACGTTCACAAAAAAGTCCGTCCATTTCTGGTTTCAGAGTTCTATAGTTAATAGTTTCTGGTTTAGTGACTTCTCCAACTATTTGGCCATTAGGGAGTGCTCTTTCTCCCCATTTTTTTATTCTTTGTGGAGAAGCTAAGTTGATTTTTACGTAATCAAAATATTGTTCTATTTTTGGCATTGTACTTTTGGAGCATGTATTATATTTATTTTTAGCTTAAGTCAAAGATGTTTCTATATCTTCACGTGTGATTGATTCGTAGGTTGGACGTGAATGAAATTTTTTATTATTTACGCTAGACATTAAGTCAACCTCTATTCCTCTTGTCTGCCCATCAGGTAATGTTTCTATTTTGTAAGCGCCAATATCTAATCCTAGTGATTGCAACTCGCGCATTAATACCTTAAATGATTCTGGAGTACCTGGTCTTGGGATTGGTTTTCCTTTGACAATTGCATTAAGTGTTTCATTTCTTCCTTGCATATCATCTGATTTCACAGTTAATAGTTCTTGTAGTGTGTAAGATGCACCAAAAGCTTCCAGAGCCCAAACTTCCATCTCTCCTAATCTTTGTCCACCGTGTTGTGCTTTACCACCTAGTGGTTGTTGAGTAACTAAAGAGTATGGTCCTGTAGATCTTGCATGTATTTTATCGTCAACAAGGTGTACAAGTTTTAACATATAGGATATTCCGACCATTACTGGATTATCAAATGGGTCACCGGTTCTTCCATCATACAATCGTATTTTGCCTGGATGTTTAAGATCGAATATCCAATCTTTACCAGTTATATTACGAGCATTCATTAATTTATCATTGACTAATACACGTGATGCTTCCGCTCCATGCATTTCATCAAATGGTACTATTTTAAATCTTTTATTTAAGTGTTCTGCGGCTAATCCTAGAAGAGACTCAAAAATTTGACCTACGTTCATCCTTGAAGGTACTCCTAATGGATTAAGCACTAAATCAACAGGTGTACCATCCGGTAAGTAAGGCATATCTTGCCTCGGTAAAATTCTTGAAATAATTCCCTTATTACCATGTCGTCCGGCCATTTTATCACCAACTTGGATTTTACGAGTTTGTGCTACGTAGACTCTGATAACAATATTTGCTCCAGCTGGTAATTCATCTCCTTTTTCTCTTGTAAAAATTCTTACATCAAGTATTCTTCCTCTTCCTCCATTCGGCACTCGTAATGATGTATCCCTTACATCTTTAGCTTTTTCTCCGAAAATAGCTCTAAGCAATTTTCCTTCAGGGGGTTGATCAGATTCGCCTTTAGGTGTAACTTTTCCAACTAAGATGTCTCCAGATTCTACCCAAGAACCAATTACAATAATTCCATTTTCATCCAATTTACGAAGTGAATATTCGCCAACATTAGGTAACTCTCTTGTAATTTCTTCGGAACCTAACTTGGTTTGTCTTGCTTCTATTTCATATTTTTCTATATGTACCGATGTATATACGTCGTTATATACTAGTCTTTCACTAATAAGAAAAGCATCTTCGTAATTATAACCTTCCCATGGAACATAAGCGACAAGTATATTTTGACCGAGCGCTAATTCTCCTCCTTCTGTGGCAGCTCCATCGGCTATAACTTGTCCTGTAACGACTTCTTCTCCAAGCCATACGGATGGTCTTTGATTAATACATGTATCTTGATTAGATCTTTGATATTTTTGTAAGTTGTATGAAATTTCTTTTCCCTCTTTATTGGTAACACAAATTCTATCAGCTGATATATAAGTTACTATTCCATCTTCTAAACTAACCATTACCATTCCTGAATCTCTTGCAGCTTGTGCTTCTAATCCAGTTCCTATTAAAGGACTTTCTGGGTACAATAATGGAACAGCTTGCCTCTGCATATTGGACCCCATTAAAGCTCTATTAGCATCATCATGTTCTAAAAATGGTATAAGTGATGTTGCTATAGATATTACTTGTATTGGTGATACTGCAATATAATCAACTAGTTCTTTTCTTGTTGTTGTAAATTCTTGCCGATACCTTACGGGTACTATTTCATTTTTTATTTCTAATTTTTCATTTATGGGTGTATCACCTGGGGCTATCCGAAACTCATCTTCCTGGTCTGCCGCTAGGTATATTGGTGCAGCCTGGTTTAATGTTTGTCCATTATCGACTCTATAGTATGGAGTTTCTATAAAACCATAGGAATTAATTCTTGCATGTGTTGCTAAAACTCCAATTAATCCAGCGTTAGGTCCTTCAGGAGTTTCAATAGGGCAAATTCTACCATAATGACTTAAGTGAATATCTCGAACTGCAAATCCGGCACGATCACGATTTAATCCACCAGGCCCTAGGGCACTAATTCTTCTTTTGTGAGTTAATTCAGCTAGTGGGTTAGTTTGATCCATGAATTGTGATAACTGACTAGAACCAAAAAATTCTCTAATAGCAGCAACAATTGGTTTTGGATTAACTAATGTATTAGGCGTAAGAGAATTTGCATCACAAATTGTCATTCGTTCTCGAACGATTCTTTCTAATCTATTTAGTCCCACTCGAACCTGATTCTGTAGTAATTCACCAACAGATCTTACCCTTCTATTACCTAAATGATCAATATCATCTATTTCTCCTAAATCAAATTTGAGATTTATTAAATAATCAATCGCAGCCAACGTATCTTGAGGAGTTAAAACGCGAATATTTTCTGGGATTGATAAACTTAATTTTTTATTTAGTTTGTATCTACCAACTTTGCCTAAATCGTAGCGTTTTGGATCAAAAAAACGTGAATATAAAATTTGTTGACCACCGTTGACTGTCGCTGGTTCTCCAGGTCGTAATTTGGCATACATCTGTATCAGAGATTCTTCAATTGTGTAATTTCCCTCAACTCTGAAAGTTTTCTTTAGGTATTCAGGATGACGTAACCCATTATAAATATCACTGTCACTAAGGCCCATAGCCTTTAAAAATACATGAGCAGCAATCTTTCTAGTTTTGTCTATTCTTACCCAAACTAAATCATTCTTATCTGTTTCAAATTTAACCCATGCTCCTCTATTCGATATTAAACTACTACTATAGGTACGTCTTCCTTGTTTATCTGTTTCCGATTTGTAGTAAATACCTGGACTTCTAACAATTTGATTAACAATAACTCTCTCTGCGCCATTGATAACAAAAGTTCCTCGATCTGTCATTAATGGTAAGTCACCTATAAAAACTTCTTGTTCTTTAATGGTCCCAGTTTCTTTGTTTATCAATCTTGCTGGCACATATACTTGTACCGAGTATGTTGCGTCTCTTCTTTTACATTCGTTAATGCTATATTTTGGATATTTTAATTTGTATTCATCTCCAAGTAGATGCAGTTCTAAATTATCTGTATAATCTGTGATTGGAGAAAAATTTTTAATTTCTTCAGCTAAGCCTTCTTCTAGAAACCAGCAAAAACTTGCACGTTGAATTTCAACTAAATCGGGTAAGCTAAAACGAGATATTGGATTGTTGATAGACATTCGATTACTGTCTCCTTTACATGTTCTTAAAGTTAATCAGCCTAATCAGACCATAATTTGAATGTTTTATAATGTCATATGACTAAAAAATGTTATCAAAATACCTAAGTACCTAAGTACGTATGTAATATTGTTTTGAAGATTTTGGACTAGAATAAAAATGTTGAATATAAGTTACATTAACAGTAACTTATATTTTAGAAGTAATTTTTTACTTATTTTGTTCTCTTTTCTTTAGTGCTTTCGCAAGCGCAGCCTTTTTCGAAGCTGCTGCATTCTTGTGCATCATTTTCTTTTGAACAGCTTTATCTAATTTACTATAAGATAAAGATAACAATGAATTTACAGAATCCATATTATTTTCGTCTGTATTATTAATTGCTATTAAGCATTTTTTATATATAGTACGTATAGATGATTTATATGCTTTATTACGGAGCCTATTTCTCTCATTTATTTCAATTCTTTTTTCAGCTGATAATGAATTTGCCATAATTCGTATTGTTTGATTTTGAATTAGTTAGATTATTTCTTTTCTCTAAAAGCTTTACTATTCACGATAAGAGATTATAACATATAACAAAATACCAAAGAAAAAATTAGGTTTCTTTTTTTCGAGTAATTTTAGAAATCAAATCTTTATTTATTTAGTTAAAATAAATAAACAAATAAAAAAAATATCAACATATGGCTAAGAATAAAGGTGTGCGTATTGGAATTACGCTAGAATGTCAAACCAGTGAAGGTGTATATAGATACCGTACGACAAAAAATAGACGAAATACCCCAGATCGATTAGAGTTAAAAAAGTATTGTCCTTTGTCAAAGAAACACGAAATTTTTAAAGAAATAAAATAAATTTTAAATAATAACTATGGCTATTTATCGTCGCAAAGTCTCTCCTTTACCAACTAATGAAGTAATTGATTACAAAGACGTGGAATTATTAAGCAAATTTCTAACAGAGCAAGGAAAAATTTTGCCTCGTAGAATGACAGGTTTAACAACAAAACAACAAACTCGGCTAACAAAAGCTGTAAAAAGAGCAAGAATGTTGTCTTTATTACCATTCATTAACCGAGATGGAGTTTTCTAATAAATCTAGACTTATTACAGAAAAATCTGGATAAGTCTATCTCTTATCTATTTTTCTTTTTTTCTACGAGTTCAAATGCTGAAATAATATCATCTTCTTTCCATTCATCAAATTCTTCGACATAAATTCCACATTCTGAATCTTGTTCGATTTCTGCGACATCTTGTTTAAATTGTTTCAATGAAGACAAGATACCTTCATACACTACTTCTCCGTCTCGACTTACTTTGATATGACATCCTTTGATTATCTTACCTTCATTAACAAAACTTCCAGCAACGTAGTTTTTTCCAAGCGGGAAAACAGCTTTAACGATAGCCTTACCTATATCTTTTTCTTCGTATTGTGGCCCGATAATATCATCAACCATTGTTTGAATGTCATCAAAAAGATCATAAATAACGTTATATTCTTTGATACTAACTCCTAGATGGCGAGCAACTTTCTTCGCTCCGGGTGCCAAGCTAGTATTAAATGCTAAAATTACAGATTTACTAGCATCTGCAAAGTCTACATCTGTTTCTGTTATTTCTCCTGGAGATGCATACAATACTCTAATTTTTACTTTTTCTTGTTCAATTTGGTTAATGCTACTTATAATAGCTTCGACTGATCCTTGAATATCTGTTTTTATAACTAAGTTCACAACTGCTTGGATATTAGATCCTAGTAGAGAGTGTTTATCAGATGTAGAGTGATTTGTTATATTGTTGCTAGCTTTATCTTTTCTCTCCTGAAGAGCACTCTTTGCTTGTTTCTCGTTTTTGAAAGCTTCAAATTGATCTCCAATACTTGGTACATCCGAGAGACCCCAAACTAAAATAGGTGATGAAGGAAGAGCTTGCATTATATTGCTATTGTCTGAATTAATCATTCCTCTTATTTTAGCCATATGCTGACTTGTTACAATAATATCTCCTACTTCTAAAGTTCCATTCTGAACTAAAAGAGTTGCAATAGCACCTTTACTTTTGTCTAAATTCGCTTCTAGAACAGTACCTTGAGCGTTACCTTTCTTTGATGCTTGTAGACTAAGCATATCACTTACTAGTACCATCATTTCTAATAATTCATTCATATTAGTTCCTTGTTTAGCACTAATAGGAATCATAGGAGTATCTCCACCCCAATCATCAGGAATAACATTGTATGTAGTTAATTCCTGTTTAATGTTCTCAATATTTGCATCATCTTTATCAATTTTATTAATTGCGACTATCAATGGAACATTTGCTTCTTTGATACATCTTATTGTCTCTATTGTTTGTGGCTTCACTCCGTCATCAGCCGCAACAACTAGTACAGCTATATCAGTCACTTGGACTCCTCTTGATCTCATTGAAGAAAATGCTTCGTGACCTGGGGTATCTAAGAACACTAATTTTCTTTTCTCGTCACGATAATCTATATCAACTTCGTAGGCACCAATTTTTTGGGTTATCCCGCCAGCTTCTTTTTGTGCTGTTTGAGTTTGCCTAATTTTATCTAACAGCGTTGTTTTTCCGTGATCCACGTGTCCCATTACAGCGATTATAGGAGGACGTTCTTCAAGATTATCTTGATTCTCTGTTAATACGAAATCATTGCGATTGTTTATAGTTTCTTCTTCAACAATCGTTATTGTGACCCCTAATTGGTCTCCAACTTTCACTGCAGTTTCTAAATCTAATACTTGATTTATGTTTACTATTATTCCATCTAAGAATAGTGTTCTAATAATGTCTGTTTCAGATACATATAACTTCTCAGCGAGTTCTTGTACGGATATTGCATTAGATAATGTAATTTCTGTTGGCTTTTCTCCTAATAATTCTTTTCCAGAATCCTTTTTACCTTTTTTATTATTACCTTGTTTTTTCCTCTTGTTTACGTCATCGTAATTACCGTTAATTTTTTTCTTTAATTTTGACTTACTTTTCGCATTTTCGTTTACATCATTGCCATCTTTTGCCGTCTTATTTTTTTTCTTGTCTAGTTTTTGCTTAACGTCTTTATCACTATTCAGTGTGAACTCTAAAGGTTTAATCTCTTTAAAATCACTACCATTATTTAAACTATAACTATTAGTCTCTCCTTCTATTACCAAAGGATTAATTAGGAGTATGATTTTTTCATCACTGGTACTTTTGTTCTGCATTCTACAGCTAATATGCTTTTTACTAAAGCATCTTAATGTTCTTGCTATTCCGTATTTTTTTTCTATCATTCTTTTTCCTACTTTTTGTTATTATTTTAGTCTAAGAAAATTTATCCCAAGAGATGAGCAGAAAATGTAATATTTTAGTTCAGAGTAATTATCACTTAATTATTTATAATAGTTATATAAATGATATTCAATCTGTTTTCCTTCGCTCATCCTTTAATTCCAAGTGTATAAGAAAATATATATTAGCTTTCTTATATGTCTAAGATTTCATCATTGATTTTCATCCCAATACAAAGAATGAAACAAAGAACAACTTTGTATCATTAATTGATAATTTAAAAGCAATAAATTTCACTGTTTGTAGAAGAAAAATAACACTATTTAGAATGTTCTAATTTTTACTTATACCTACAGGAATTTAGAATGTTTAATATTATACTAATTATATTGTCTGATAGTAAACTAATCGTATCTGTTAGCTTTTTTTTCAAATACGTGAATTATCAAGATTTTTCTTTAGTACGGTATTTATTAATGTCTCTATACTATCTGTTATTTTTATGTAACTGAACGGTTTGTTAATTAAAGACTATTTCCAAATTTTATCTCTGTTGTCAATATAAACTAGATTCATTCCTTGTTTATAATGTAAGTTTTTATTAGAAACTTCATTTTTGATAGTTATTATATTTGACTAACTAGCAAATAATAAAATATGGAATTGATTATTATTGTATTTTCTTAGATATTGGTTCAAAAATTATTTCTGTCATTATTTTATACTTATTTAATTTGACGTATATTACGTTCTCAAAAGTTCAAAAAAGCCACTATTAATTAAAATTTATGCCTAGATTTCAAAAAAATGACAATTTTATAGATAAAACTTTTACTGTCATAGCAGATATTGTTCTAAAAGTATTGCCAGCAAGTAAGCAAGAAAAAGAAGCTTTTGCTTATTACAGAGATGGCATGTCTGCTCAGTCTGAAGGTGAGTATGCAGAAGCGTTAGAAAATTATTATGAAGCTTTAAGGTTAGAAGAAGATCCATATGATAGAAGTTATATTCTTTATAACATAGGTCTTATTTATGCTAGTAATGGTGAGTACATCAAAGCATTAGAATATTACCATCAAGCATTAGATTTAAATTCTAGACTTCCACCTGCTTTAAATAACATAGCGGTAATCTATCATTACCAAGGTGTAAAAGCTTCGGAAAAAAGAGATTTAGAAACTGCAAGAACAATGTTTGATAAAGCCGCTGAATATTGGAAACAAGCTATTCGTTTAGCCCCAAATAATTATATAGAAGCTCAAAACTGGTTAAAAACTACTGGTAGAATGGCTTCTGATAATATGTATTAAGTATTTTAATGTTATTAAGTGATTCAATAAAAAAAGCTTAGTGTCAGTAACTGATTGAAAGCCTAATAAAAAAGGTGAAAAACATTTTTAAATTTAATTTTCTGGATAAGAATTTTTCTCTATTACACTTGTATACTGTTTATTACAAATAGTTTTAATTATCTTTAACTATAGAAAGAACTTTTTTTCTTAATACTAAGATGAAGTTTTTTTATTTATTACGAAACTTATTAAATACATCCTTGACTTCGGAATATCGAACTTATTTATGGTAACTGTAACAAGCACTGGTCTTATTACTCAAATTATTGGTCCTGTAGTTGACGTTGAATTCGCTGACGGAAAACTTCCTAAAATTTATAACGCTCTTAGAATTGGTGAAGGTGACTCTGCAATAATTTGTGAGGTTCAACAATTACTTGGTAACAACAAGGTAAGAGCCGTATCTATGACATCTACAGATGGTCTAAAGAGAGGAATGGGTGTTACTGATTTAGGAGATGCAATTAGTGTTCCTGTTGGTAAAGCTACTTTAGGTCGTATTTTCAATGTTCTAGGTGAGCCTGTTGACGAAATGGGACCTGTTTCTATGGAAGTAACATCACCTATTCACAGAAAATCACCTGCATTTACAGAATTAGAAACAAAGCCATCAATTTTTGAAACAGGAATTAAGGTTGTTGACCTTTTAGCTCCTTACAGAAGAGGTGGTAAGATTGGTCTATTTGGTGGAGCTGGTGTAGGTAAGACTGTGTTAATCATGGAACTTATCAACAACATTGCTAAAGCTCACGGTGGATTATCTGTATTTGGTGGAGTTGGTGAAAGAACACGTGAAGGTAATGACCTTTACATGGAGATGAAAGAATCTAAAGTTATTAGAGAAGATAACCTTTCTGAATCAAAAGTAGCACTTTGCTATGGTCAGATGAACGAGCCACCTGGAGCTCGTATGAGAGTTGGACTAACTGCGTTAACAATGGCAGAATACTTCCGTGATGTTAACAAGCAAGAGGTTCTACTTTTCATCGATAACATTTTCAGATTTGTACAAGCTGGTGCTGAAGTATCTGCTCTTTTAGGTCGTATGCCATCAGCCGTTGGTTACCAACCAACACTTGCTACAGAAATGGGTGGACTTCAAGAAAGAATTACATCTACTACAGCAGGATCTATTACTTCAATTCAAGCCGTTTACGTTCCAGCGGATGACTTAACAGACCCTGCTCCAGCTACAACTTTCTCTCACCTTGATGCTACAACTGTGTTATCAAGAAACTTAGCTGCTAAAGGAATTTATCCTGCAGTAGACCCTCTAGATTCTACTTCAACTATGTTACAAATTAACATTGTTGGAGATGAGCATTATGGTACAGCTCAAAACGTAAAAGAAACACTTCAAAGATATAAAGAATTACAAGATATTATTGCAATTCTAGGTCTAGATGAATTATCTGAAGAAGATAGACTAACTGTTGCACGTGCTAGAAAAGTTGAGCGTTTCTTATCTCAACCTTTCTTTGTGGCAGAGATTTTCACTGGATCTCCAGGTAAGTATGTATCTCTGGCTGAAACTATCAAAGGTTTCAACATGATTCTTAATGGTGAACTTGACGAATTACCAGAACAATCGTTCTACCTTGTTGGTAATATTGATGAAGCTATCGAGAAAGCAAAAAGCTTAAAAGGATAAGGTAACAAAATGGCTCTGCACATTAGTATAATAGCACCAGATAGAACTGTTTGGGATTCTGATGCCGAAGAGGTAATTCTTCCAAGTAGTACTGGTCAATTAGGAATTTTACGTGGTCACGCTCCTTTATTAACAGCGCTAGACATTGGGGTTATGAGAGTTCGAACTGACAAAGATTGGACTCCTATAGTTTTAATGGGTGGTTTTGCTGAAGTAGAAAATGATGAATTAACTATTTTAGTAAATGGAGCTGAAGAAGGTTCTTCTATCGATAAAGAAGAAGCACAGAAAGAATTAGAAGAAGCGACTATACGTTTCAACGAAGCAGAAAGTAGCAAAGATAGAATCGAAGCTACTCAAAACTTACGTAAGGCTCGTGCACGTGCACAGGCTTCAGCTTAAGTAATTTCAAAAAGGAATGAACGAGTTATAGATATTAAAAGAGTTATAGATATTAATTAATATCTATAACTCTTTTAGTTTTAGTGCAGAAAATTAAATTATTGGATCTTCTTTATTCAATGGATCAAATAATATGTATCATGTACATAGTTATCTAGTAAATAGTTAAAAAAAAATATGTTAAACCAAAATTTGGAAGCCAGCAAAAAACTTATTCCATACTCAATATCTTTTGAGCAAAATGAAGCAGAAATGTCTTTGACAGAACATTTAGAAGAAGTTCGTCAAAGAGCATTTTGGTCATTATCACTATTATTAATTACAATAATTTCTTGTGTTTTAACCGTAAAAAATATTGTTAAATTATTGCAAGAACCTGCAACAGGAATTAAGTTCCTTCAATTAGCTCCAGGTGAATATTTTTTTGCATCATTGAAAGTTGCTGTTTATACTGGCTTTTTTATCAGTAGTCCTTTTATCATTTATCAAATAATTCTTTTCATTCTTCCCGGAATGACAAGAGGAGAAAGGAAAACACTTTTACCTGTAGTAGTTGGTTCAGTTATTCTTTTTATATTTGGCTTAGCTTGTGGTTACTTCTTTCTTGCTCCAGCAGCATTGAATTTCTTTATTAATTATGGTTCAGATGTAGTTGAGCCGTTCTGGTCATTTGAACAATACTTTGAGTTTATTCTTGTACTTCTTTTTAGTACCGGTTTAGCTTTTCAACTTCCAGTAATACAAGTTGTCCTTGGAAGTCTAAAAATCTTCTCTAGTAGGCTAATGTTTTCTGTTTGGAGGTACGTAATTCTTGGTTCAACCATAATTGGCGCTATTTTGACACCTTCGGTGGATCCTGTAACTCAAATTTTTATGTCTAGTATTATTATGGTATTGTACTTCGGAGGTGCCGGTCTTGTTTACTTAATAGAAAGAAGTCAGTCTGATACTCAAACAGCGTAATCTCTTTTGTAAAACTATTAGTTAATGAATAATTGTTTCTAATTAAAGTGAAAACTTTTTTAAGTTTTAGAAATCTCAATATTCACTTAAAAAAAAACGGAACCTAACTTCATTTGTCTCTGATTTTTTAGGATAATATTTTTTGTTTTTAAAAAGCGGAAAATTCAAATTTTCTTTTGGATTAAAAAGTATTATCGATTTTTATTAGCTAGATAGCAACAATAATAACTGCAACAGTAACTATGTGGTTTCTATATACTAGTATCAGTAATTTCATATAACCCCACACTAAATATGCAACAGCTGGGGTAATAATAGATATTGTTAGTTGTATGAAGCAAAAGTTTAATCTATGTAGATAATTGAAGAGTGTGATTTTATGATAAAAGTCAGTCTATTCAAACAAAATAATAATTACATAGATATTTAAGCTAAAATATAATGAAGAGTAAATACAAGAAAAGTAACTCTTTCATTTTTAGAATTATTCATATGCAATTTCTAATAATTGTCAAAAAAATATGACAAAAAAGAAAATCGTGTAACATTTATCTCAAATAATTACGTTGAAGAAGATGAAAAATAACTATATTGCAAATATCGACAAACAAATAAAATCTGCGATGCTTCTTGCAAGCATTTTTGGATCATTACTATTACCATCTGTGGCAAATGCTTTCCCTGTTTATGCGCAACAAGCGTATGAAAATCCAAGAGAAGCAACAGGTAGAATTGTTTGTGCAAACTGTCACCTTGCACAAAAGCCAACAGAGATCGAAGTTCCTCAAGGAGTTCTTCCCGATACTGTTTTTGAAGCGGTTGTAGATATTCCATATGATCTATCAGTAAAGCAAGTAACAGGTGATGGTACCAAGGGCCCTTTAAATGTTGGTGCTGTTATGATTCTTCCAGAAGGATTTAAATTAGCCCCTAAAGAGAGATTAAATGATGAGTTAAAGAAAGCTACTGAAGGTGTCGTAATTTCACCTTACAGTGATTCTAAGCAAAACATTCTTGTTGTTGGTCCTATCTCTGGTAACGAGCACCAAAAGATTGTATTCCCTATTTTAGCTCCTAACCCAGCTGAAAATAGAGATGTTCATTTCATTAAGTATCCTATCTTTGTTGGAGCGAACCGTGGAAGAGGTCAAGTTCAACCTACAGGTGAAAAGAGTAACAATACTATTTACACATCTCCTGTAGAGGGACAAATCGTGAAGGTAGAATCAACAGATAAATTAACAACTTTTACAATTAACAGTAAGAGTGGAGATGCTATCACGGTTAAAGTACCAGTTGGTCCTGATATTATCGTTAAGGAAGGAGATAGTCTTAAAGCAGATCAACCATTAACTATTGATCCTAACGTAGGTGGATTTGGTCAAACTGAAACAGAAGTTGTACTACAAAGTCCAGCAAGAGTTAAAGGTTTAATTGCTTTCTTCTTTACTGTTATTTTTGCTCAAATTCTATTAGTTCTTAAGAAGAAACAGTTCGAAAAAGTTCAGCTTGCTGAAATGAATTTCTAATTTTTTACTAAGTAAATAGAGCATAAGCTTATTTTTAATAAGTTTATGCTCTATTTGTTTATTCATAGTTTTATCGTTTATAAGGATTTAATTAAATTACTAAATGAATCCATGTCATTCACAGCCATTTGGGCAAGCATTTTACGGTTAAGACTAATCTGAGACGTTTTAAGTTTAGAAATAAGCTTACTGTAGTTTGTTCCGTGAATTCTAGAAGCTGCATTAATTCTTGTTATCCATAATCTTCTAAAGTCTCTTTTCTTTCTTTTTCTTCCTATGTATCCATATCTTAAAGACTTCATTACTTGCTCATTAGCTATTCTAAAAAGCTTTGAATGTGCTCCCCTGAAACCTTTGGCAACTGAGAAAATTTTCTTTCTTCTTTTTCTAGCTACGTTTCCTCTTTTAATTCTTACCATTTTAATTTTTCTCCTTTATGAAGGTTTATTTTTTAGTAGTTTTTAAGCATATGGAATCATGCTACGTAGCGCGACTGCATCTCCCTTAAAAACAACCATTCTACGAGATAATGCTGCTTTACGTTTAGCACTTTTCTTCTCTAAAATATGTGCTTTAAATGCTTGCTTTCTCATAAATTTTCCTGTAACCGTTTTTCGGAATCTCTTTAGTGCAGATTTACGTGTTTTAATCTTAGGCATACTCTTATGTTATTTGAATTTTGACTACTATGCTATATTCATCTGAACGCTAAATATAACTACTACAAGAACAGTATAACTGATAATAAATAGATGTAAATTCAACAAAGAAAGATTATCTATAAATTATTATCAGTTAACTTAATTAATGAATTAACTTTTTTTTAATTGAAGAAATTGCTCTTGAATAGCATTAGATGCACCACGTATTTTACTAAGTACAAATTTTACTAAGTTAAATTCTAACTCAGAGAAAATATTCATATTCAGAGTAAATGCTATATTAGCTTCTGCAATAATTTGTGAAGCTTCATTTTCTTTGATAGGTAAAGAGTCTAAGGCTGCTTTATAATTTATTTTAAATTGTGATTCATCAGCAACTTGGTTAAATTCATAGAATGCTAGTCCTTTACTTCCTTCTAATCCCATACCCCGTTGAGCTATTTTCTTTAAGATTTGTCCACCAGATAAATCTCCTAAATATCTAGTATAAGCATGAGCTACTAATAATTCTGGCTTCTCTTCACTAATTTGATTAATTCTATTCACATAATCAAGAGTCGCGGCTGACGGTGGTGTATTTTCTAACCAATTGTCGCCGTAATGAAACTCTAAATCCTGTCTTAAACTTTCTGTTCTGTTTAGTTCAGGAAAATAAATAGGTTTGATGTAATCGTGATCCTTATTCTTTTCCATAGCGGTTTCTATGGCTTCATATACGAAGTATAATTTTGACAACATTTCTGTATAAGATCCTTTATCAATAACTCCACCTAAAAATGATTTAATGAAATTCACATTTTCTGCCATAGTATGTGACTTACTAGTTCCTTCACGCAATTGTGTAGCTAAATTACTTGTCATGTTTTGTTTTACTGAATTTTAGTACTGGAATCTATGGTGGTGGCTAGAAAGAATACTTCTTTTTTTTAAAGTATTTCAATAAAGTTGCCGATACTTTCTTTTATACAAAAGAAAACCCTATAACATTATAGTATAATAGTTTACTAACTTCAAAAAGATTCAATTTGATATAATTAGATACTAGTTTACATTTCATCTATTATAAGAAGTAAGTCGAAAAAAATACAAATCTAGATTTATAATTTTACCAATCATGGACATAATTAGCTTAGGGTGGTCTTCTCTTATGGTAATGTTTACGTTTTCACTAGCATTAGTTGTTTGGGGAAGAAACGGTTTTTAAACATTCTGTAAACTATATTCTTATAGTTCTACATTAAAAAAAAATATACTAGTAAGGAGCAAGTATGGGAAGTGAAATGATAGATGCAGCAGTTGTTTGTATCGTAATAACGTTAGTTGGTTTAGCTTTAGGCTTTGGCCTTCTAAAATTACAAGGAGAGTAATTCCTTGTTTTTCTTTTTTTTGTTGTCTGCCTTTTTATTAAGGTAGACAATGAGTGTTGATAAGAAAAAAAATATAATAATGTAAAGTATTAACTTGAATCAATGAAAATTATACAAAATTTATGGTTTTTCTGTTCAATAGGATTAATCTTATCAATTATGGTTCATAATCCTAAATCACAAGGTATGATTGGCCAAAATCAAGTTTTTAACGGTACTCGTAGTGCAGAAGAAACACTTGATAAAATTACATGGGTTCTAATAGGTAGTTTTTTTACCTTAACAGTTTATATATCAACGTTTAGTAAATTTGATTAGTATTTATCTTAATGAACGATTCTGAATATCTTTGTCCTGTCCCACAAGATCAAAGACCACTAAACGAATACAAAAAATTAAAAGAGTCAAATAATTTTCTTTGGTGCATTAAAGACAAAGATAGTTATTTCCGATCACTTTTTATTATATTTGTTGCGTCTTTTCTTTTTTCAACTTTCATTTTTGTTATTAGCTCATTTTCTTTAAGTAACATCCAATATTTTCTCATATCTTCTATTGTCTCTGGTTTAATAATCGTTAATATAATTTGTTTAAGATCATATTTAGGGTGGCAGTACATATATTCTCGTTTAATGGAAGCTACAGTACCTTATGAAGAATCAGGTTGGTATGATGGGCAAATATGGATAAAACCTCCCGAGATTTTATTACAAGATAGACTTATTGGTACTTATGAGATCTATCCAGGTCTTCAGCGTCTACAAAAGACTGTTGTATTTCTTTTCATTCTACTTTTAGCTGCAGTAAGTTTAGCAAGGAATACTTGAATTAGACAGCTATCTAATGTACTATAGTTGAGAAAATAAAAAAACGCGGGGTAGAGCAGTCTGGTAGCTCGTCGGGCTCATAACCCGAAGGTCAATGGTTCAAATCCATTCTCCGCTATTTTAAAATAGTAAATATGGTATTATAGTAATAGAATATTATCAAACATATTTTATGGCTGAAACATTAAATTTACAAATACCGTCGCCAACTTTCGAAGGAAGTACAGGTGGATGGCTGAGAGCTGCTGAGGTTGAGGAGAAGTATGCTATAACTTGGACAAGTCCAAAAGAGCAAGTTTTCGAAATGCCAACAGGTGGTGCTGCTATTATGAGACAAAGTGAGAATTTACTTTATCTAGCAAGAAAAGAGCAATGTCTTGCATTAAGTACACAATTAAAGACTTCTTTTAAGATCACTGATTTTAAAATATATCGTATTTTCCCTAGTGGTGAGGTTCAATATTTACATCCTAAAGACGGTGTTTTCCCTGAGAAGGTTAATGCTGGACGAGTTGGTGTAGGAAATGTTTCTCATTCAATCGGAAAGAATTTAAATCCTTCAGAAATTAAATTTACGACAAAGTCTTTTAGTGATTAAGTCTTGTCTAATGTGTATTGCTTATGGTATTCTTACTATAAGCAAAACAAAGGAGAGGTGGCAGAGCTGGTCGAATGCGTCTGATTTGAAATCAGAAGATGCCTTGCGGTATCCGTGGGTTCGAATCCCACTCTCTCCTTATTCTTTGATATAAAATTAAAATTAAATTTATATTTTTTTCATTACACCTCTTATATTTATATTTATATTTATATTTTTAGTACTGCATTAATTAGAAAAAAAATAAGCGGGTAACGCGATTCGAACGCGCGACATCGACCTTGGCAAGGTCGCGCTCTACCACTGAGCTATACCCGCTTTAATAAGTCATATCTTATAGAAAAAACTCTTTACTGTCAACTCTTCTAACATCACAATTGTTAACTTTTAAACTACATAAATCCTATTCATTTACTTAAAAATTGAGTAGGATTTATGTAGTTCAATTCGCTTATTAAATCACGAAGTTGTTAAACGCTGCAGTAACAATAACTAATCCAAACCAAAGTCCACAGCTTGCGTAAACTAGATTCTTTGATTTTTCCCATTCACCAGGGGAAACAAGAATAACTGGAACGCCAATAATTAAAACAAAAGATAGCAGTATCAGAGCACTAACAAGTAATTGGATAATAGTAATCATGTCTGTTTCCTCAAATATGAGATTTGGCTTTAAAATTGTGCTTACCTGTGTAGATGTTTGTCTAAGTTCTGTTAACTTGACAATGTAAGCATTTCTCTATTACATGTTATACTATTGCCACTTGTTTTTTGCAATTACTTAATAAATTAAAAAAAAATATAATTTTGTTTTTTAAAAAAAGGTTCTCTTCCTTTATTACCCATCATATAATTTATTTTTATTAAATTAAATTCAGTTTACTTGATTTCGAAATTTTAAGCTTCATTGTTATGAATAAGCTAAAGTCATAATCCTTAATACAAGTAGATTATAAATTCCAATAATTAATATTTTGTGAAGAAACCTTTCAAGGTATACCCATTTATAGTGAAAAATAGAAAGAAAATTGCTTGTTTAAAGACCTTTACTGTATCTAAAAATAAATATTACTTAATTAATCGGATAATAAAGTTTATTATAGAGTAAGTATAGGGTAACAATAATTGATTACCTTTGTCTATTTAATTACATTTGATATACAAACTTTTCCTTACAGAGAGGTCAAAAAATATGGAAGGAACTTTACTATTAGCTAAATTACCTGAAGCATACGCAGTTTTTAAACCTATCATCGACGTTGCTCCAGTAATCCCAGTGTTTTTCTTGCTTTTAGCTTTTGTTTGGCAAGCTGCTGTTGGATTTAGATAATTAGGGATTTTGCTGCATTATAAAGTTCTATCTTTTTATGCAGCAGAATATTTATTTCTTTTAACGAATTTTTTTTATTTGAATCTTAGCTTGCTTGTTCGGTTGTATTATCATATATAATATGGAATATGGTCTATAAATTTGTCCATGGCATTTGAAAAAAAGAAACTATAAAAATAAGTATTATGATAGAACCATTATTATTTGGTATTGTTCTTGGTCTAATCCCTGTAACTCTAGCAGGACTATTTGTGGCGGCTTACCTACAGTATAGAAGAGGTAATCAGTTCGGTTTATAAGAACCGTTTTTATTGTAAAAAACAACAAAGCATACTTACCTAGCTATTCTTTTCAATATGAATAATCTGGATCAATATGCTTTGTTTGTTGTTCTTATTTTCTACTTACCAGCTTGATTTCGTTACACCAGGTAATAAGCAAGCATGAGACATTTCTCTTAACACATGTCTAGAAAGGCCAAAGTCTCTGTAATATCCACGACTTCTACCTGTCAACCAACATCTATTTCTATGTCTACATGGTGCAGAATTATTTGGAAGTTTTTCCATTTTTGCATAAAGTGCTAGCCTAGCTTCATAAGTTTCTGCAAGTTTTAATGATGCTTTTATTTCTTTTCTTTTTTTTCCATATTTGTTAATTAGTCGTTCGCGCTTTTTTTCGCGCTCTATCATGTTCTTTTTTGCCATATTTTTTTTATTTGTTTTTATTTTAATGTGATGCTAAAACTAGAATGCAACATAGCTATATGCTATGTTACAATAATTCCCTGTAATCATTCAAGTAGAATTTTACTTGAATGATTACAGAAAGATTATTTAATTTTAATTAACCAAACTTACCAGTTGTTGATGCTATCACAAAGGCTGCATAAGTAAATATGTAACCTACTGTGAAGTGAATCAGTCCTACAAGTCTAGCTTGAACAATTGATAAAGCAACAGGCTTATCTTTCCATCTTACTAAGTTTGCAAGTGGAGTTCTTTCGTGTGCCCATACAAGTGTTTCAATTAACTCTTGCCAGTATCCTCTCCATGAGATAAGGAACATGAAACCAGTAGCCCAAATAAGGTGACCGAATAGGAACATCCAAGACCAAACTGATAAACTGTTCATACCAAATGGGTTATAACCATTGATAAGAGGTGATGAGTTTAACCATAGGTAATCTCTTAACCATCCCATAATATATGTTGATGATTCGTTGAATTGACCTGCGTTACCTTGCCAGATAGTAACATGCTTCCAATGCCAGTAGAAAGTTACCCATCCAATAGTATTCAGCATCCAGAACATAGCTAAGTAGAACGCATCCCAAGCTGAGATATCACATGTACCTCCTCTTCCAGGACCGTCACAAGGGAAGCTATAACCAAAGTCCTTCTTATCAGGCATTAATTTAGATCCACGTGCATCTAAAGCTCCTTTTACAAGAATTAGAGTCGTAGTGTGTAATGCTAATGCAATTGCGTGGTGAACTAAGAAGTCACCAGGACCAATAGGTAAGAATAGTGAATTCTTACCACTGTTAATAGCGTCTAACCATCCAGGTAGCCATATATTACTACTTGCACTTGAAGCAACGCTGTTAGTAGAAGAAAGTAATACATCGAAACCATACATAGCTTTTCCTGAAGATGCTTGGATCCATTGTGCAAAAACTGGTTCTACAAGGATCTGTTTCTCAGGTGTTCCAAAAGCTACAACTACATCATTATGAACGTAAAGTCCAAAAGTGTGGAAACCTAAGAATAGTGAAACCCAACTTAGGTGAGAGATGATAGCTTCTTTGTGTTCTAACACTCTAGCTAAAACATTATTTTTATTCTGCTCTGGATCATAGTCTCTTACAAAGAAAATAGCTCCGTGAGCAAAAGCACCTACCATAAGGAATCCAGCAATATACTGGTGATGCGTATATAGAGCTGCTTGAGTAACATAATCCTTAGCGATAAATGCATATGAAGGTAGCGCATACATGTGTTGTGCTACTAATGATGTTATCACGCCTAACGACGCTAGAGCTAGTCCTAATTGGAAATGTAATGAATTTGTTATTGTCTCAAAAAGGCCCTTATGACCTGCACCAAGCCTACCTCCAGGTGGTCTGTGTGCATCTAAAATTTCTTTTAGACTATGACCAATTCCCCAGTTTGTACGGTACATATGTCCTGCAAATATAAACATTACACCAATAGCTAAATGGTGATGTGCTATATCTGTTAACCATAGTGCTTGAGTTTGTGGGTGGAATCCACCTAAGAATGTTAAGATTGCTGTTCCAGCACCTTCTTCTGTTCCGAAAATGTGGTTGCCAGTGTCTGGGTTAGCAGCATAAGCTCCCCAATTTCCTGTGAAGAATGGAGTTAGACCATCTGGATGTGGAGCAACCTTTGTAAAGTTTTCCCACCCTATATCTTGTCCTCTTGCTTCTGGAATAGCAATGTGAACTAAATGTCCAGACCATGCTAAAGAACTGAATCCAAAAAGACCAGATAAATGGTGATTTAGACGTGATTCGTTATTCTTGAACCATGATAATCCCGGACGGAATTTAGGTTGTAGATGTAGCCATCCTGCAAATAAGAAAACTGCAGATACAGCTAATAAAAATAATGAAGCTGAATAAAGATCATTATTAGTTCTCATACCTATTGTGTACCACCAGTGATATACACCAGAAGTTGCAATGTTTACTGGATATGAAACACCACCTTTAGTAAATGCTTTGATAGCTGGTTGACCAAAGTGTGGATCCCAAATTGCGTGTGCAATTGGTTTTACTTTTAGTGGATTTAGCACCCACTGTTCGAAGTTTCCTTGCCAAGCTACATGGAATAAGTTTCCAGAAGTCCACAGGAAAATAACAGCTAAGTGTCCAAAATGAGAAGCAAAAATCTTTTGGTAAAGATTTTCTTCCGTCATGCCATCATGACTTTCGAAATCGTGAGCAGTTGCAAGTCCAAACCAAATCCTTCTTGTTGCTGGATCTTGGGCAAGTGCTTGACTGAATTTAGGAAATTTTGTTGCCATACTTTTTCTTTAGATACAGTTTCCTTTTATCCTACAGAGATAATTCTAGCTAGGAAGAACGCCCAAGTTGTGCCTATACCACCTATTAGGTAGTGTGCAAGACCTACTGCACGTCCTTGTGTAATACTTAAAGCTCTCGGTTGTATAGCCGGAGCAACGTTCAGTTTGTTATGTGCCCAAACAATAGATTCAATTAATTCTTGCCAGTAGCCACGACCACTGAATAAGAACATTAAACTAAATGCCCAAATGAAGTGAGCGCCTAGGAAAATAACACCATATGCAGATAGTGCAGAACCATAAGATTGAATTACTTGTGATGCTTCAGCCCAAAGGAAATCTCTAAGCCATCCATTGATTGTAATAGCACTTTGAGCAAAGTTACCTCCAGTAATGTGACTTACACTACCATCAGCTTGAACTGTTCCCCAAACATCTGATTGCATTTTCCAACTGAAATGGAAAATAGTTACTGAAATACAGTTATACATCCAGAACAGGCCAAGGAAAACTGAGTCCCAAGCCGAACTTTGACAAGTACCTCCTCTTCCAGGTCCATCACAAGGGAATCTGAAACCTAGGTTTGCCTTATCAGGTATTAATCTAGAGTTACGAGCAAAAAGTACTCCTTTAAGAAGAATTAGTACTGTTACGTGGATTGTGAAAGCGTGAATATGGTGAACCATGAAATCAGCAGTCCCTAATGCGATTGGCATCATAGCTACTTTGTTTCCTACAGCTACAACATCACCACCAAAAGCATAACTAGCTGTTGCAAGTGCATTTGGAGTTGTATTACCAGGAGCTACCGTATGGATGTTTTGCACCCATTGAGCAAATACTGGTTTTAGTTGTATGGCTGTGTCCGAGAACATATCCTGACTTCTTCCTAAGGCTCTCATTGTATCGTTATGGATATATAAACCAAAACTATGGAAGCCTAGGAAAATACAGATCCAGTTTAGGTGAGAAATGATTGCATCTCTGTGTCTAATAACACGGTCTAGTAGATTATTATAATTCTGTGCAGGATTATAATCTCTAACCATGAAAATACCAGCGTGAGCTGCAGCTCCACAAACACAGAAACCACCAATCCACATGTGATGTGTAAATAATGATAATTGTGTTGGATAGTCAGTAGCGATATAAGGATAAGGAGGCATAGCATACATGTGGTGAGCCACAATGATACTTACAGATCCCATCATAGCTAAGTTAATAGCTAATTGAGCATGCCATGATGTAGTTAATATTTCATACATTCCTTTGTGTCCTTCACCTGTGAATGGACCTTTATGTGCCTCTAGTATCTCTTTCATACTATGACCAATTCCCCAGTTTGTTCTGTACATGTGACCAGCTACAATAAACAGAACAGCTAAAGCTAAATGATGGTGTGCTGTATCACTTAACCATAATCCACCTGTAATAGGGTTTAGACCACCTTTAAAAGTTAAGAAATCAGAGTATTCACTCCAATTCAGAGTAAAGAAAGGTACTAAACCTTTACTGAAACTTGGGTATAACTGAGCCATAAGGTCTCTGTTTACCAGGAATTCGTGTGGTAAAGGAATTTCTTGTGGTGCAACACCCGCATCAAGTAGTTTGTTAACAGGTAATGATACGTGTATTTGGTGTCCTGACCATGATAAACACCCAAGACCTAATAATCCTGATAGGTGGTGATTTAGCATTGATTCAGCATTTTGGAACCACTCCAGTTTTGGAGCTGCCTTGTGATAATGGAACCAACCAGCGAATATCATTAGTCCTGACATGATAAGCCCTGCTAATGCACACCAGTATAATTCGATTTCACTTGTAATTCCTTCAGCACGCCATATTTGGAAGAACCCTGATGTTATTTGAACACCTTGGAAACCTCCTCCTACGTCACCATTAAGTACTTCTTGACCAACGATAGGCCAAACAACTTGTGCACTTGGTTTAACAGCTGTTGGGTTACTTAACCAAGCTGAGTAATTAGAGAATCTAGCACCATGGAAATGCATTCCACTAATCCATAAGAAAATTATAGATAATTGACCAAAATGCGCACTGAAGATTTTTCTTGAAACATCTTCAAGTGAACTTGTATGACTGTCGAAGTCGTGAGCATCTGCGTGTAAATTCCAAATCCAAGTAGTTGTTTTTGGACCTTTAGCTAGAGTTCTAGAGAAATGGCCTGGTTGCGCCCATTTTTCAAATGATGTGCTAACAGGATCTCTGTCTACGATTATCGAAACTTTTGCTGCCTCTTGCTCTTTGGAGCGAATCGTCATTAAGGTTCTCCCTTTTGTGACATAAGAAACTAGAAACTCTTACTTGATTTGTTATTTAACCCAAAATGATCTTAAGGATCTCGATTTTTTATCGTGTATTGGGAAAAGTAAGTTTTCATTACATCTCAATATAACATTATAGACTTTATTGGATAAATACTGCTAACTCTGTTAACAATCGTTAAAATCTTACTGTTTCTATTTTTATAAAGCCATACTTTAGATAATTACATATTGTACTAGTATTTAGCGAGCTTGATTATTTAATTTTAATGTCCTAGCATAAGTACATAGAAAAAATACATAATAATAAAGTATAAATATGAACGAAAAAGAAATCTTTGATAAAGTACAAACAATTATTTCTGAGCAACTAGGTGTTGAAAAAAGCCAAGTTACTAAGGATGCCAACTTTGCAAATGATCTTGGAGCAGATTCATTAGACACTGTTGAATTAGTAATGGCTATTGAAGAAGCTTTTGATATCGAGATTCCAGATGAAACTGCTGAAAAGATTTCAAATCTTCAACAAGCTGTAGACTTTATTAGTCAAAAGGTAACAGCTTAGTTTAGATTAGAAATAGAAAAATAGGATATATCATTTTTGATGTATCCTATTTTTATTTACGATGATAATGTTTTTTATAAACAAAAATATAAGTCTGTGAATAAAAAAGAACTAATCGATATTGTTGCAAAAAAATCAGGGATGACGAAGACAGAAACCGAGTCTCTCGTTACTATTGCTTTAGAAACTATAGTAGAATCTGTTGCAAAAGGAGACAGAGTCACTCTCGTTGGTTTTGGTTCTTTTGAAGCAAGAGAAAGAAAAGCAAGGTATGGAAGAAACCCTCAAAGTGGTGAAAGACTTTATATTCCTCCCTCTAGAATTCCAACTTTTTCGGTAGGAAATTTCTTTAAAACGAAGGTGAATAATTATTTTTTGGACAAATAATTATTCACCTTCGTTTTAAAGAAATTTCTAATTTTATATTTTTTTTATAAAAGAAAAAAATATGAATATTGATTTTCTAAAATAAATGATAACTGTAAGATATTTCCAGATAGAAAATACGTATATAGAATATTATTCTATATACGTATTTTCATCGTTTTCAATTATTTTGTTTCAGAGAAATCAGCATCTATTACTGAATCATTATTATTACTACTAGTATTATTACTACTAGTATTTTCTCCTGAATCTTGGCTATAAATTTTCTTTCCAATCTCCATTAACTCAGCTTGTAATTTTTCATTAGTTTCTTTCATTACAGTCTCATCTTCTGAGGCTATCGCATCTCTTAATGTTTTTATTAAATCTTCTATTTTAGTTTGATCATCCTTCTTAACTTTCTCTCCAAGTTCTTTCAGTTGTTTTTCTGATTGATAACATAAAGATTCAGATTGGTTTTTTAAATCAATTTTTTCTCTCTTAGCTTTGTCTTCAGAAGCATTCTGTTCAGATTCCTTCACCATTCTTTCGACTTCATCTGATGGTAATGTTGAAGCACCAGTAATAGTTATAGACTGTTCTTTTCCTGTACCTTTATCTTTTGCATTAACAGATAAGATACCGTTAGCATCTATGTCAAATGTAACTTCAATTTGCGGTACTCCTCTTGGAGCTGGAAGAATTCCATCAAGTCGGAATGTTCCAAGACTCTTGTTATCCTTCGCGAATTCTCTTTCTCCTTGCAGAACATGAATTTCTACATTTGGTTGATTATCTACAGCTGTTGAAAAAACTTCTGATTTTTTTGTTGGTATAGTGGTATTTCTCGGAATAATCCTTGTTGTTACGCCACCAAGTGTTTCAACTCCTAAAGATAACGGGGTTACATCAAGAAGTAAAATATCCTTAACTTCTCCCGCTAACACTCCCGCTTGTACTGCTGCCCCAACAGCAACTACTTCATCAGGATTAACAGTTTGATTAGGCTTCTTACCTAAAACTTTAGTTACAACATCTTGTACAGCAGGTATTCTTGTCGATCCACCAACTAAAACAACTTCGTCAATTTTACTTTTATCTAATTTTGCATCTTTTAAAGCATTTTCAACCGGAATTCTAGCTCTATCTATTAGTGAAGAACATAATTCTTCAAATTTATTTCTAGTAATTGACCTATCTAGATGTTTAGGTCCAGTTTCCGTAGCAGTTAAAAACGGTAGACTGATATCTGTCTGTGTCAAATTCGATAGTTCTACTTTTGCTTTTTCAGAGGCTTCAGTAAGACGCTGTAATGCTTGACGGTCACCACTTAAATCGATGCCGTGTTCTTGTTTGAATTCATCCATTAACCATTGAACAATTTTTTCGTCAAAGTCATCTCCACCTAATCTTGTGTCACCTGATGTAGATAATACTTCGAATACTCCATCTCCCACTTCAAGGACAGAGACGTCAAATGTACCACCACCTAGATCAAAGACTAAAATAGTTTCATTATTTTTTTTATCTAAACCGTATGCAAGTGAAGCTGCTGTCGGTTCATTTATAATTCTTAGGACTTCTAAACCTGCGATTTTTCCTGCATCTTTAGTAGCTTGTCTTTGTGAATCATTAAAATATGCTGGAACTGTAATTACAGCTTGTTTTACAGTTTCACCTAAGTGTTTGCTAGCATCATCAACTAATTTTCTTAGCACTTCTGCAGAGATTTCTTCTGATGAGAAATCTTTTCCTAATGATGGACATTCAAGTTTTACATTACCACTGCTATCTTTAACAATATATGATACTTTTTTCAGTTCTTGCGATACTTCATCCGAACGACGTCCGATAAACCTTTTTACTGAATAAAATGTATTATCTGGATTGATTACCGCTTGTCGTTTTGCAATTTGCCCAACTAATCGATCACCATTTTTTGTATATGCAACAACAGATGGTGTAGTTCTAAAACCTTCTGCATTTTGAATCACAGAAGGCTTACCACCTTCCATAACTGCAACAACTGAGTTTGTTGTTCCTAAGTCAATTCCAACTACTTTACCCATATGCTTTTTTTAATATATTATTATGCAACTACTCGGTTACATCATTGAATGATGTAACTCCTATGAATATAGTTATACATTACTTTTTATATAAATATATAGTAGTGAAAACCGTATATATATTAAATTTTATGTTTCTTTCAATTGAAATCATTATGAATAATTAAACTTCGTATTAGACTTATCATTAAAGTTGTTAGTTTAAAAAACATCAAAGAAAGAAATAAAGCTCTTTGCGAATGCCAATGTGTGAAAAACTTAAAAATAAATTTTATCCTTATAGCAAACTAATAAAGATCTTAAGTACTGTAGATAAAGAAAGAAACAAACTTTTTCTTGTAAAGAGTTTCCTTTAAAGCTACTCTAATAGGAGTGGTACATTATATAAATCTTATAATTAATTTTTGTTTATCTTACATTCTGATTAATCAGAGTAGATATAAGATCTGGTAGTAGTAAATCTAGACTTTGTAATAACAATCATTCCACTCAAGAAAATAGTTAGTATTTTTATAGTTTTTATTTTAAGATCCCAGTAAAATCTAACTTTTACAGATCTTATTCAAAATTATCAAGTTACTGGAATCTTCTTCATAAACTCACAAAATGTACAAGATATTTTTTGATGATTTTATAAACGCCATTTGTATAATAAGTAAAAAAAAATCTATGACTATAGGAATCCTTGGTACGAAAGTAGGAATGACACAAATTTTCGATGACTCTGGTTTCGCTATTCCTGTTACGGTTATTAAAGCAGGACCATGCATGATAACTCAGATAAAAAGCACTGAAAATGAAGGATATAACGCTATTCAAATTGGATATGCAGAATCTTCCCCCCAAAAAATGACTAAACCACGTTTAGGACATTTAACTAAATCTAATTTACCGCCTTTAAAACATTTAAAAGAGTACAAAGTTGATTCAACAAACTCACTTTCTATAGCTCAAAAGATTACAGTTGATTCCTTTGAAGTAGGACAGAATGTAAGTATTTCTGGTACTACGATTGGTAAAGGTTTTGCAGGAACTGTTAAACGTTATAATTTTACAAGAGGACCAATGACACATGGTTCTAAAAACCATAGAGAACCAGGATCTATTGGTCAAGGTAGTACACCAGCTAAGGTCCACAAAGGTAAGAAAATGGCAGGTAGACTTGGAGGAAAAAAGACTACGATAAAAAACTTAGAAGTTATTTATATTAATTCCAAAGATAATCTCTTAGTAGTTAAGGGTTCTGTACCTGGAAAATCAGGTAATCTTCTTAGTATTAGCTAGTTCTTAATCAGTAAAATGTAAAAAATAAGTTAGATATAAAGGAATCATAATTACGATGGCTGCTAAACAAGAAATTAAATATAAAGTTCGCAAAATTGATGGAACTGATGGGATTGAAGGAACAATATCTCTTAATGCTATACAAGATGGGGCTCGCTATTTAGTACATAGAGCAGTTGTTGCTCAGTTAAATAAAAAGAGACAAGGAACATCTTCTACAAAAACTAGGAGTGAAGTGCGTGGAGGTGGAAAAAAGCCTTGGAAGCAAAAAGGAACAGGTAATGCAAGATCTGGATCAAGTAACTCTCCTCTATGGAATGGTGGTGGAGCTGCCTTTGGACCTAAACCGCGTTCATATGCCCATAAAATAAATGTTAAAGAAAGAAGATTGGCTTTAACAACAGCTCTGCATCATAATTTTTCAAAAGTTAGAGTTGTAGATAGTTTATCTCAAGAAACATCTGGAATTAGTACTAAAATTACTTTAACAAGTCTTAGTTCTATCTTAGATTTTTCACAACCTAAACAAAAGAAATTAATTATTACGGATAAGCATGATAAAAAGTTAGCTTTATCAATCCGCAATGTAAGAAATTTAAAGTTAACTTCTGCCAATACTATCAATATTATTGATCTTTTAGAGACAGATCAAATATTAGTTACAGAAAATGCACTAAAACATATATGCGAGGTTTACAGTGAATAATACAAATTACAGACAAATTATTGATTTAATTAAATATCCAATAATCACAGATAAAGCTACTCGATTGCTTGAAATTAATCAGTATACATTTGCGACTGATATAAAAGCAAACAAAGAACAAATCAAATCAGCAATTGAATATTTATTCCAAGTAAAAGTAACTGCTGTAAATACTTATCATGCTCCTAGTAAGAAAAAAAGAATTGGAAAATTTATAGGACAAAAGCCAAAATATAAGCGAGCTATTGTTAGTCTTGAATCAGGAAGCTCAATTGATCTGTTCTCTGAAAATTAAAAATATAATTTCCTATATGGAATGTACTAATTTATTAAGTTATGGCAATACGCATTTATAAGTCAATTACGCCAGGGACACGTAACCGTTCGGTCGCTGATTTTACTAATTTAACTAAAAAGAAACCAGAAAAATCTCTTTTGGCTAAAAAAATGTCAAAAGCAGGGAGAAATAATAGAGGTGTCATTACAATCAGGCACAGAGGTGGAGGACATAAAAAAAGATATAGAATCATAGATTTTAAAAGAAATAAATCTGAAATAGAAGCTAAGGTTGCATCGATTGAGTATGATCCTAATAGAAATGCAAGAATAGCGCTATTACATTATACAGACGGTGAAAAAAGATATATTTTACACCCTAAAAAATTAGAAATAGGTTCAGTAGTAGTCTCAGGTCCTCAAGCTCCTATAGAAATTGGGAATGCTTTACCCTTATCTAGTGTTCCTTTAGGTACTTCAATTCATAATGTAGAATTAATTCCAGGAAGAGGTGGTCAAATAATCAGATCTGCTGGCACATCTGCTCAAGTTGTAGCAAAAGAAGGAAATTTTGTCACATTAAAGATGCCCTCTGGTGAAGTAAGACTTGTACACAATAGATGTTATGCAACTATTGGTGAGGTTGGAAACGCAGAAGATAAGAACTTAGTATTAGGTAAAGCCGGAAGAAAAAGATGGTTAGGTATCCGCCCTACAGTTCGTGGTGTTGTAATGAACCCTTGCGATCACCCACATGGTGGTGGTGAAGGAAGATCTCCAATTGGTAGAGCTAAACCTGTCACACCTTGGGGTATGCCTGCTTTAGGAATAAAAACAAGAAGAAACAATAAATACAGTGATTTCTGTATTATTCGTAAGAGAAAATAAATTGTATAAATTAAGATATAACACTAATTAAATATGAGTCGATCATTAAAAAAAGGGCCTTTTATAGCTGCACATCTTCTAAAAAAGATCAATGCTCTAGACAAAAATAAGAAAAGTGATGAAGTCGTTGTAAAAACGTGGTCTAGATCTTCCACAATTCTTCCATCAATGGTAGGACATGTGATTGGTGTTTACAATGGTAAACAGCATGTGCCTGTATATGTATCAGAACAAATGGTAGGAAATAAATTAGGTGAATTTTCACCTACGAGAAATTTTAGATCTCATGTAAAAAGTGATAAGAAATCACGACGTTAAATACCTTTAAGAAAAAATGAATTTACCTTTAAATACTGTCAGTGCGAGAGCAAAATACATACGGATGTCTCCTACGAAAGTTAGACGAGTTTTAAAGCAAATAGAAGGCAGATCTTATAAAGAGGCTTTAATGATACTGGAATTTATGCCGTACGCAGCTTGTAAGCCCGTTCTTTTAGTTGTTCAATCAGCCGGTGCAAATGCACAAAATAATAACGGTTTAGATAAAAATGACCTTGTAATTCACTCAGCTTCAGCTGATGATGGCCCTGTTTTTAAACGTTTTAGACCTAGATCTCAAGGTCGAGGTTTTAAAATTAAAAAGCCAACATGTCATATTAGAGTTTCTCTAGCTAAAGTATAAAATTTATAAGGAGTTTTCAGTGGGACAAAAAGTACATCCTTTAGGATTTAGATTAAGAATTACTCAGAATCATAGATCATCATGGTTCGCAGATCAAAAAACATATCCTTCGATTTTAGAAGAAGATTATAAAATCAGAGCTTATATAAAGCGTGAGTTTTCTAGCGCAGGAATCTCAAAAATTGAAATCGAAAGGAGATCAGAACAAGTAGAACTTCATATTCATACTTCTAGGCCTGGTATTATTGTAGGGCGCTCTGGAAGTGGTATAGATAAGATTAAAGAAGATTTGCAGAAAGTTTTAAAATGTAGCACTCAAATTAGAGTTAATGTTACAGAGTTAAAAAATATGGATGCAGATGCGAACCTTATTGGTGAATTTATTGCAGAGCAATTAGAAAAACGAATACCATTTAAGAGAGCTACTAGACAAGCTATTCAAAAGGCTCAACGAGCTAATGCACAGGGGATTAAAGTGCAAGTTTCAGGTAGATTAAATGGTGCTGAAATAGCAAGAAGTGAGTGGGTTCGTGAAGGTCGAGTGCCGCTTCAAACACTGCGAGCTGATATTGATTATGCTACAAAGGAAGCAAACACTACTTACGGTATTCTAGGAATTAAAGTTTGGGTGTTTAATGGTGAAGTTACTCCTGATAAATCGAAAAAAAAATTGAGTAATTAATCTAAACTGAAATCAATTTAAATAAAGAAATATAATAATGCTTAGTCCTAAAAGAACAAAGTTTCGGAAACCTCATAGAGGAAGATTACGTGGTGTAGCAACAAGAGGAAATACTGTTGTTTTTGGTGATTATGGTCTCCAAGCCCTAGAACCTATTTGGTTAACATCAAGACAAATAGAAGCTACTAGAAGAACTATTACTCGTTATGTAAAAAGAGTTGGTAAATTATGGATTAGAGTTTTTCCAGATAAGTCAATATCTAAAAAGCCACCAGAAACAAGAATGGGAGCTGGAAAGGGTGCACCTGATCATTGGGTTGCTGTAATTAAGCCTGGTCATATGCTTTTTGAAATGGCAGGTGTTCCACAAGATGTTGCTTATCAAGCTATGAAGAAAGCATCTTATAAATTGCCTATAAAAACTAAATTTGTATCTAAAATGGAGGTATAATATATGTCATTTCAGAGCTTCTCAGAACTTAAAGATTTAGATGATGTTAAATTATCACAAGAAATAGTAGATGCTAAAAAATCTCTTTTTGATATGCGTTTAAAAAAAGCTACTCGCCAAACTTTTAAACCTCATCTTTTTAAGCATACTAAGCGTAAAATAGCTCAGCTAATGACTATTGAACGACAAAGAAAAGAAAATAAAAATTAAAGCCTTACAAAAGTTATATGCCTCTAAAACAAAGATTAGGAGTTGTTGTTAGCGACAAAATGGATAAAACTATTGTTGTATCCATTGAGAATCGTGTAACAAACAAAAGGTATGGAAAAATTGTTGCTCAAACAAAGCGTTATAAAGTACATGATGGTACTAATGAATGTAGTGTAGGAGATATTGTATTGATAAGTGAGACTAGACCACTTAGTAAAACTAAGAGGTGGGAACTAAAAGCAATAAAGCAAAAATCATTAAAATTAGATAATCAGGTACTTGGAGAATAAAAAATGATACAAACCCAAACATACTTGAATGTCGCTGATAATAGCGGAGCAAGAAAGATCATGTGCATTCGTATTCTAGGTGGAAACCGTAAGTTTGCAGGTATTGGAGATGTCATTATAGGGGTTGTAAAAGATGCAACTCCTAATATGCCTATTAAAAGATCTGATGTTGTCCGTGCTGTTATTATGAGAACAAAAAGTACTATCCGTAGAAAAGATGGTATGTCTATTCGTTTCGATGATAACGCAGCTGTTATTATTAACAAAGAAAATAATCCTAGAGGGACACGAGTTTTTGGTCCAATCGCAAGAGAATTAAGAGATAGAGATTTTACTAAAATCGTATCCTTAGCACCGGAGGTACTTTAATGAAAAAAACAATTCAAGCTTTATCTAATCATGTAAAACAAGGAGATACAGTTAAAGTTATCTCTGGAAAAGATAAAGGAAAAATAGGAGAAATAGTTAGGATTCTAAAAAATGAAAATAAAGTCGTAGTAAAAGAAGTTAACATCAAAAGAAAACATGTTAAACCTCGAAAAGAGGGAGATGTTGGCAAGATATCACAATTTGAAGCACCCATACATAGTTCTAGCGTAATGCTATATAACCAAGAACAACAAATAGCTAGTCGTGTAGGTTATAAAACTGATGAATCAGGGAATAAAATACGTGTCTTCAAGAAATTACTAAGTACTAAATAAATAAATGAATCAGAATCTTAGACAAAAATATAAAGAAACAGTTGTTCCAATGTTAATGGAACAATTCAAATACAAGAATATACATGAAGTTCCGAAAATCACTAAGATAACGATTAATCAGGGATTGGGTGATGCTTCTAAAAATAATAAAGCATTGGAAAGCGCTATACGTGAAATGGCAACAATCACAGGACAAAGACCTGTCGTAACTAAAGCGCGTAAATCCGTAGCAGGATTCAAAATTAGAGATGGTATGCCTGTTGGATTAGCTGTAACACTAAGAAGTAAGATGATGTATGGGTTCTTAGAAAGATTTGTCAATCTTTCCCTACCAAGAATTCGAGATTTTAGAGGCGTATCAATAAAGCAATTTGATGGTCGTGGTAATTATAATTATGGTGTAAAAGAACAAATTATTTTCCCTGAAATTGAGTTTGATAAAGTAGATCAAATACGAGGAATGGATATAGCTATTACAACAACAGCTAAAACTCAACAAGAAGGAATTGCACTTCTCAAAGCTATGGGAATGCCATTTAACAACTAATAATCAACAAAATTAACTATCTGGAGTCATCGTGGTAAATGATACAATAGCTGACATGCTTACAAGAGTCAGAAACGCAAATTTAGCTCGTCACAAAATAGTGCAAATCCCTTCAACAAAAATGACAAGAAGTATTACTTCTGTACTATTAGAAGAAGGATTTATAGAAAATTTCGAAGAAATCGGTGATGGTATTAATAGACAAATATTACTGTCGCTAAAGTACAAAGGAAGAGAAGGAGAACCAGTTATAACATCTTTAAAGAGAATTAGTAGACCTGGTTTACGTGTTTATGCAAACAGAAAGGAATTACCTAGAGTGCTAGGTGGATTAGGAGTCGCAATAATTTCAACGTCAAAAGGTGTTTTAACTGATAACAAGGCCCGTCATCAAGGTCTTGGAGGTGAAGTTTTATGTTATATCTGGTAAATAAATAAGATAATAGAAGAAATATGTCTCGTATAGGTAGAGCACCTGTAAAGGTACCAAGTAAAGTTACTGTCAGTGTCGATAAAGATATTATTGTTAAAGGTCCAAAAGGAGAATTATCTATGCCCGTATCTAATCAGGTGGGAATAGATATAAATACTAGTGACAATATTATTACATTTAAAGCACTAAATAATTCTCCGCAAGCCAAGAAGCTTCATGGAACTTATAGAGCAAGTGTCGCTAACATGATTAAAGGTGTTACCGATGGTTTTGAAAGAAAATTAGAATTACAAGGTGTTGGTTATCGTGGACAGGTCCAAGGTAAGTCACTTGTTCTTAACGTCGGTTATAGTCATCAAATTACGATTCCTGCTCCTGAAGGGATCAACTTAGCCGTAGAAGCTAACACTAAAGTGACTGTTAATGGCATAGATAAGCAACTTGTTGGTCAAGTCGCTGCTAATATTAGAGCTACTCGTCCACCGGAACCTTATAAAGGAAAAGGAGTTCGTTATGAAGGAGAATATGTTAGAAAGAAAGCTGGTAAGACAGGAAAGTAACATAACAACATAATAAACATAGTAAAAATGGCTACTAAGGAATCAGTTAAAAAAACAAGAAAAAGAATTCGAAGCAAAGTTAAAGGTACATCCGAATGTCCTAGACTAGCTATTTTCAGATCGAACACAAATATATATGCTCAGGTAATTGATGATGTTAGTGGTAACACATTAGTATCATGCTCAACTTTAGACAAAGAAGTTAAAGCAAAAATTGCATCGGGAAGGACATGTGAAGCTTCTACTCTTGTTGGTGAAGTTATCGCCAAAAGATCAATAGAAAATAAGATTGATCGGGTGAATTTCGATAGAGGTGGAAGACTTTACCATGGCAGAATCAAAGCTCTTGCTGATGCTGCACGAAAAGAAGGCTTGAATTTTTAAATACAAAAAATATATATAATGTCTAATCAAAAAAGAGGAAATAGATCCAAAGAAAGGGATACAGAGTGGCAAGAAAGAGTTGTCCAGATTAGAAGAGTTACTAAAGTAGTAAAAGGAGGAAAAAAGTTAAGTTTCCGAGCTATTTTAGTTATTGGTAATGAAAAAGGTGAAGTTGGTGTAGGTGTTGGCAAGGCAAGTGATGTTATTGGTGCAGTAAAAAAAGCGGCTGCCGATGGAAGAAGAAATCTTGTATCTGTAGCTTTAACAAAAGATAATTCTATACCGCATATTATACAAGGTAGAGCTGGTGCTGCTAAAGTTATTATGCGTCCTTCAGCACCAGGATCAGGGGTTATTGCTGGAGGATCAGTTAGAACAATCTTAGAACTCGCCGGAGTTAAAAATATTCTAGCAAAACAACTGGGATCTAGTAATCCATTAAATAATGCCAGAGCTGCAACTGATGCTCTTAATCGACTACAGACTTTTACTGAAATATCAGCGAATAGAAACTTGACTGTTTAATTAATTTAATCTCCATTAACTAATTTCATAGTTAATGGAGATTAAATTAATTAATATAAAAATTATAAAAATATGGAAATAGTTAGTCGTAATATCAAGAAAAAAGGAATCACTCAAAGAATTGGATTAACATTACTGTTAATTATACTTTCAAGATTAGGTACATTTATTCCTATTCCGGGTGTTGATCATGATGCTTTTTATCAAAGTATCGCAACAAATCCAATTGTGAGTTTCTTAAACGTGTTTTCCGGTGGTGGTTTTGCATCAATAGGTATTTTTGCACTTGGAATTGTACCTTATATTAATGCATCAATTGTTATGCAACTTGCAACAACCTCTATACCAAGCCTAGAAAAGTTACAAAAGGAAGAAGGAGAAGCAGGAAGACAGAAAATTTCACAATTTACTCGTTACATTGCACTTTTTTGGGCAACTATTCAAGGTATTGGTGTGTCACTGTGGGTAAGACCTTATGTTTTTAACTGGGACACAACTTTTGTAATACAGATGTCTCTTGCACTAGCTACAGGATCAATGATGATTATGTGGTTTTCTGAACAAATAACAGAGAAGGGAGTTGGTAATGGTCCATCAATGCTGATTTTTATTAATATTATCGCTGGTTTACCTAAACTTGTGCAACAAAAATCTGCAATAGCTTCCAATAATCCGACAGTTATGGATTTAGTAGTACTTGCTAGCATATTTTTCCTAATAATAATAGGAATTATATTTGTGCAAGAAGGTACTAGACGAATTCCTATTGTCTCAGCTAGGCAATTAGGCAAGGGCCAATCACAAAATAAAACAAGTTATTTACCTTTAAGATTAAATCAGGGTGGAGTGATGCCCATAATTTTTGCATCGGCAGTCTTAGTTTTACCTGCATACTTACAACAAATTATCAGTAATGAGATTATAAAAAATTTATTACTTCAACTGTCGCCAGCTGGCAATAACAAGTACATTTATACTATCTTCTATTTTTCACTTATCTTATTCTTCAGCTACTTTTATTCATCGTTAGTGATTAATCCTAGCGATATATCACAAAACTTGAAGAAAATGGAATCAAGTATACCCGGAGTAAGACCTGGAAAAGCTACTGTGAATTATTTACAAAAAACATTGAATAGACTAACATTCTTAGGAGCATTGTTCTTAGCTTTTATAGCAATTATACCTACTTTAATAGAAAGTATAACTAGTATATCTACATTCAAGGGATTAGGTGCAACTTCGCTATTAATTCTTGTGGGTGTTGCTATTGACACAGCAAAACAGATACAAACTTATCTAATATCAAAAAATTATGAAAATATTATGAAATAGTTCGCAATATTTCATATTTTCATTTATCAGTTTTCCCTATAAATAAATCCCTACAAGTAAAAAAATGAAAGTCGTAAGTTCTATAGGAACATTAAAAAATCGTAGTAAAGATTGCCAAATTGTAAAAAGACGAGGCAGAATATATGTCATATGTAAGACTGATCCAAGACTTAAAGTAAGACAAGGAAGAGCAAAAATGAAAAGAAAATAGTCCATATTAAAATTAAAAACAAAGTCATCAGGAGGGCAACAAGTGGCACGTATAGCAGGAGTTGATTTACCAAAACACAAGAGAATAGAAATAGCTTTAACTTACATTTATGGTCTAGGCTTATCGAGTTCACAAAAAATTTTAGAAAGAGCCAATGTACATAATAGTATTAGGTGTAAAGACTTAACAGATGAACAAGTTAGTACTATAAGACAAATTATTGATGAATCTTACTTAGTAGAAGGGCCTGCAAAAAGAATTGAGACTATGAGTATCAAAAGACTCATGGAGATTAATTGTATTAGAGGACAAAGACATAGAAAGGGCTTACCTCTAAGAGGACAAAGAACAAGAACTAATGCAAGAACACGTCGTGGAAGTAAAAAAACAGTTGCGGGTAAGAAGAAATAATAACTAAATTTTTAGCAAATAAATAAATAAAAGAATGGCTAGACAGATAAGAAAAGGTGTTGGTAAAGCGAAAAAAAAGACAGCCGCTAATGGTGTTGCACACATTCAATCAACATTTAATAACACTATAGTGACTATCAGTACAACCAATGGTGAAACAGTTTCTTGGGCATCAAGTGGCGCCATTGGTTTTAAGGGAGCAAAAAAAGGCACTCCATTTGCGGCACAAATAGCTGCAGAAAAAGCAAGTAAAGAAGCAGTGAGCCAAGGAATGAAAAAAGCTGAAGTACTTGTTAATGGACCTGGTGCAGGACGAGAAACAGCTATACGTGCTTTACAAGCAGCGGGACTAGAGATTGTATTAATACGTGACATTACTCCTGTTCCTCATAACGGATGCCGTCCTCCTAAGAAAAGACGTGTTTAAGATCTATTAATAAAAAAAATATAGGTCAATCCAAAATAATCTTATGCCTAATTTTGATATTGCGTGTGTAGAATCTAGAATACAAGGTCCAAGAGATTATTATAGTAAATTTATCATAGGACCTTTAGAAAAAGGACAAGGGACAACATTAGGTAACGCTTTAAGAAGAACCCTGTTGTCTGATTTAGAAGGAGCTGCAATAGTAGCAGTAAGAATTGCAGGTGTTAGTCATGAATTTTCAACAATACCAGGAGTTAGGGAAGATGTTCTTGAGATCCTTCTAAATTTGAAAGAAATTGTATTCAGAACAGAAACTAGAGAGCCTATGGTTGGCAGACTGAGTATACAAGGTCCAACAATTGTTACTGCAGGAAATTTTGATTTACCTTCTGAAGTCAGTGTCATGGATGGTAATCAATATATCGCAACTATTTGCGGCAATAACACTCTAGAAATGGAATTTAGAATTGAAACAAACAAAGGATATCAATTAATAGAAAGGGGAGCAGATGAACCTTCTATTGATTTTTTACAGGTTGATGCAGTTTTCATGCCTGTTCGAAAAGTTAGTTACACAGTCGAAGACTCTAGGCATAACAATGAAACAATGCAAGATGAATTAACTTTAGAAATATGGACAAATGGTAGTATAACTCCGCATGAAGCAATTAGTGAAGGATCAGAGATCTTAACTAGTTTATTTTCTCCATTCAAAGAAATTGACTTTAAGTCAAAAGAAAATGAAGATAAATCATCAGAGACTACAGTTAATCAAATATTAATAGAAGAATTACAATTATCTGTGAGAGCATATAATTGTTTAAAAAGAGCTCAAATTCACTCTGTAGCTGATTTATTAGATTATTCACAAGAAGATCTAATAGAAATAAAAAATTTCGGTCAAAAATCCGCTGAAGAAGTTATCGACGCATTACAGAAACGACTAGGGATTAATCTACCTAAAGAAAGAACGATAAAAAATATGTAATTTCAAAATAATAATTCAAGATTACATTTTGAGAATATTTAAATCAAAAGACAAAAAAATATGAATAAAACAACCCTTTATCCAGCAATTGAGCATGATTGCCAATGGTACATCATCGATGCTGAATCTAAAACACTTGGTAGACTTGCAACAGAAGCAGCAAGAATCTTAGTTGGTAAAAACTTACCAAGTTATAATCCTAGTAGAAACATAAAAAATGCATTAATTGTTATCAACGCTGATAAAATACAAATCAGTGGAAAAAAGCGATTTGATAAGTTTTACCGTCATCACTCAGGTCAGGTAGGAGGTATGAAATTAGAGACTTTTAACGAACTGCAACAAAGAATGCCAGGTAGAGTCGTTGAAAAAGCAATTAAAGGTATGTTACCGAAGGGACCTTTAGGAAGAGAACTTTTTACGAAGTTAAAAGTTTATAAAGGTGATCAGCATCCGCATACGGCTCAGAAACCTGAAATTGTAAACATATAACTAATAGATCAAATGGTAGATAAAACAGTTTATTTTGCTACAGGCAACAGAAAAGAATCAACAGCAAGAGTAAGAGTCATTCCAGGATCTGGAAAAATGACAATTAATGGAGTTGCAAGTGAAAATTATTTACAATATAGTCCAAACTATATTCGTATCTCTACATCGCCACTTAGCACTTTAGGATTAGAAGAAAAGTATGATATACATGTTAATGCACATGGTGGTGGATTAACAGGTCAAACTGAAGCTATAAGACTTGGATTGGCTAGAGCATTATGCAAAATCAATCCAGAAAATAGAACTGCTCTGAAATTTGAAGGCTATTTAACTCGAGATTCAAGAAAAATTGAAAGAAAGAAGTACGGACTAAAGAAAGCCAGAAAAGCACCTCAGTTCTCAAAGAGATAATTATTTATCTATTAATATAACAAAAATTCAAATATGCCAAAAAAAGACATTCATCCTAAATGGTACGATGAAGCAAAAGTTTTTTGCGATGGTCAATTAGTAATGACAGTTGGTTCAACAAAACCGGAATTAAACGTAGATATATGGTCAGGTAATCACCCTTTTTATACTGGATCATCAGCTATGTTAGATACAGAAGGTAGAGTTGAAAAGTTCATGAAAAAATATGGAATGTCTAACTAATTTTAGATTGCATCGTATTGATCATGCAAAAGTTCTCAATAGTCAAAAGAACTATTCGGAAATAATCAATTATATAATCACAAATCATGCCAACTATTCAACAGTTAATTAGATCAGAACGTAAAAAAATAAAAAAGAAAACTAAGTCACCTGCACTAAAGAGTTGTCCACAAAGAAAAGGTGTCTGTACTAGAGTTTATACAACTACGCCGAAAAAGCCGAATTCAGCCCTAAGAAAGGTTGCTAGAGTACGCTTAACTTCAGGTTTTGAAGTTACTGCCTACATACCAGGAATTGGTCACAATATCCAAGAGCATTCAGTAGTGCTTTTAAGAGGAGGAAGAGTTAAAGATTTACCAGGTGTAAGATATCACATTGTTAGAGGAACTCTAGATGCTTCAGGCGTAAAAAACAGGAAGCAAAGCCGTTCAAAATACGGAGCAAAGAGACCAAAAGAATAATATTTAGAATCTTGTAAAAATTAAGAAAAAAAAAGATGTCAAGACGTACAACTACAAAAAAAAGATTAGCTGTCCCAGATCCTGTTTACAATAGTCGATTAGTTAGCATGCTAACAGTGAGAATACTGAAGGAAGGAAAAAAACACCTAGCACAAAGAATTATTTACCAAGCTTTTGACATAATCAAAGAAAAAACTGGAGAAGAACCACTTACAGTTTTAGAATCTGCTATTCGTAAAGTTACTCCATTAGTAGAAGTTAAAGCACGTAGAGTTGGTGGTTCTACTTATCAAGTTCCAATGGAAGTTCGAGCTTTTAGAGGTACAAACTTAGCTCTACGTTGGATTACTAAATATTCCAGAGAAAGAGCTGGGAAAAGTATGGCAATAAAATTAGCTAATGAATTAATCGATGCAGCTAATGAAACAGGAAATTCAATTAGAAAAAGAGAAGAGATTCATCGTATGGCAGAAGCTAACAAAGCATTTGCAAGCTATCGCTTCTAAATAAGTACAGTAAAAAACAAAAGCAACAAGAGTGTATAACATATAAGATTTATAACCCTTAAAAATGGCAAGAGAAAAGTTTGATCGTAAAAAGGTACACGTAAACATTGGTACAATCGGTCACGTAGACCATGGAAAAACTACTTTAACAGCTGCAATATCATCTGCATTATCTTCTGTTACTGGTGTTAGTAAGCAATTCGATGAAATTGATTCAGCTCCAGAAGAAAGAGCTAGAGGTATTACTATTAACACTGCACACGTAGAGTACGAAACTGAAAATCGTCATTATGCACACGTAGACTGTCCAGGTCACGCGGATTATGTTAAGAACATGATTACAGGAGCTGCTCAGATGGATGGTGCTATTCTTGTTTGTTCGGCTGCAGATGGACCTATGCCACAAACTCGTGAGCACATCTTACTTGCAAAGCAAGTTGGTGTACCATACATTATTGTATTCCTTAACAAAGCGGATATGGTAGATGATGAAGAGTTACTAGAATTAGTACAACTAGAAGTACAAGAACTACTTGACAAGTATGATTTCCCAGGCGGAGAAATTCCTTTCGTATCTGGATCAGCTCTACTAGCACTTGAAGCACTGGCTAAGAACCCTGGTCTTAAGAAGGGAGATGATAAATGGGTAGACACTATTTTCTCATTAATGGAAAAAGTAGATGAGTATATTCCAGACCCAGAAAGAGAAGTTGACAAGCCATTCTTAATGGCAGTTGAAGATGTCTTCTCTATCACAGGACGTGGAACAGTTGCAACTGGTCGTATCGAAAGAGGAAAAGCGACAGTAGGAGATACTATTGAGATTGTAGGACTACGTGAAACACGTAATACAACTATTACAGGTTTAGAAATGTTCCAAAAGAGTTTAGAAGAAGCTCTTGCTGGAGATAACGTTGGAGTTCTAGTTCGTGGTATCCAAAAAACAGATATCGAAAGAGGTATGGTTATGGCAGCACCAGGTGCTATCACTCCTCATACTAAATTCGAAGGTGAAGTTTATGTATTAACAAAAGAAGAAGGTGGTAGACACACTCCTTTCTTTACTGGATATAGACCACAATTCTATGTTAGAACTACAGATGTAACTGGTACAATTGCACAATTTACAGCAGATGATGGTTCAGCTGCAGAGATGGTAATGCCTGGGGATAGAATTAAAATGACAGCACAATTAATTCACCCAATTGCTATCGAAAAAGGAATGCGTTTCGCTATTAGAGAAGGTGGAAGAACAGTTGGAGCAGGTGTAGTATCTAAAATACTAGAATAAGGAAAATAAAACAAATTATCATAAAATGCAAAAGCAGAAAATTCGTATTAGGCTGAAAAGTTATGAAATTTCACTTCTTAATGAATCTTGTGAAAAGATTATCGATACAGCATCAAGAACTGATTCTTTAACTATGGGACCAATCCCATTGCCCACTCGAAGAAAAATTTATTGTGTCTTAAGATCTCCTCATGTTAATAAGGACTCAAGAGAACATTTTGAAGTTAGGATACACAAACGGATTATTGATGTTTACGATCCTTCATCAAAAACAATAGATTCTTTAATGAAGTTAGATCTTCCTTCTGGTATTGATATTGATGTCAGACTTTAGATAACTTTTAGTAATATAAAAAAGCAGTCTTTTATAATCATAAGATTATAAAAGACTGCTTTTTTACATTACTAAAAATTAGTATAGAGACTCTTCCTGGTGTACAAGAACTGTACAATCAGATGTTGGGTAAGCAACACAAGTTAGAACGAAACCATCACCAATTTGGCTATCATCTAAAAAAGATTGGTCAGATTGATCAATTGTACCAGCAGTTACCTTACCAGCACAAGTAGAACAAGCTCCAGCTCTACAAGAGTAAGGTAAATCAATTCCTTGCTCCTCAGCTGCATCTAAAAGGTATTGATCATCTGGACAAGTAATACTTGCATCAACACCACCACCAGATAATTTAACTGTATAACTCGCCATATTTTGACCTCCTATATATTTGAAAAGATAATACTTATTTCTTTTTAAATGATCATTAAGCTTAGAAAAACTAAAACATTAATGCTTCATGTGCGCAATTCGAGTGCATTTATGCTAATGACAATCTTAATACTTGAAAGGGAAAAATAAAATGGTATCACTTTATTAGCATTCCCAATAATAGTTATAGTATAGGATCTCAATAAAATCAACTTTTAGCAGGATTAATTAATAAGTTATCTATATAAAAATCCATTAGTTATCGGGACAACTGGTAAATTTTAAGTAAATAAATATCATTTCTTACTCTATAATATTAATATTGAAAAGTAAGAAAGTTTATCAAATAGAATAAGAAAATAAAAGGAGTAGTCAATGGGACTACCTTGGTATAGAGTACATACTGTTGTTTTAAATGACCCAGGAAGACTAATCGCTGTTCACCTAATGCACACAGCATTAGTAGCAGGATGGGCTGGATCAATGGCATTATATGAGTTAGCTGTTTTTGATCCTTCAGACCCTGTTTTAAATCCTATGTGGAGACAGGGGATGTTTGTAATGCCTTTCATGACAAGAATTGGTGTAACTGACTCTTGGGGAGGATGGAGTATTACTGGTGAAAGTATTTCCAATCCAGGTTTCTGGAGTTACGAAGGTGTGGCATTATCTCACATCGGACTTTCAGGACTATTATTCTTAGCTGCTGTTTGGCACTGGGTATACTGGGATCTAGAATTATTCAGAGATCCAAGAACTGGAAACCCAGCTCTTGACTTACCTAAAATCTTTGGTATTCACTTACTATTATCTGGTGTTTTATGTTTCGGATTTGGTGCATTCCACGTTACAGGAGCATGGGGACCAGGTATTTGGGTTTCAGATGCTTATGGAATTACTGGTAAAGTACAACCAGTAGCACCTGCATGGGGACCAGAAGGATTTAACCCGTTTAACCCTTCTGGAGTTGCTTCACACCACATTGCTGCCGGAATTCTTGGATTTATTGCTGGAGTTTTCCACGTAGCAGTACGTCCACCTCAAAGATTATACAGATCACTTCGTATGGGTAATATCGAAACTGTTTTATCTAGTAGTATTGCAGCAGTTTTCTGGTCTGCATTCATTACTACAGGTACTATGTGGTACGGTAGTGCTACAACACCTATCGAACTGTTTGGTCCTACAAGATATCAATGGGATAGTGGATACTTCCAACAAGAGATTGAAAGAAGAGTTGAAAATTCACTAAACGAAGGTTTATCACTAAGTGAAGCATGGTCGAGAATTCCTGACAAATTAGCATTCTACGACTATGTCGGAAATAACCCAGCAAAAGGTGGTTTATTCCGTGCAGGTCCAATGAACAAAGGTGATGGAATTGCTGAAGCTTGGTTAGGTCACCCTGTTTTCCAAGATAAAGAAGGTAGAGAATTAACTGTAAGAAGAATGCCAGCATTCTTCGAAACTTTCCCTGTTATCTTAGTTGATAAGGATGGTATTATTCGTGCTGATATTCCATTCAGAAGAGCTGAATCTAAGTATAGTATTGAACAAGTAGGTGTAACTGTAAACTTCTACGGTGGAAAACTGAACGGACAATCTTTCTCTGATGCACCAACAGTTAAGAAATATGCACGTAAGGCACAACTAGGTGAAGTTATGGAATTTGATAGAACAACATTAGAATCTGATGGTGTATTTAGAAGTAGCCCACGTGGTTGGTACACATTCGGACACGCTAATTTTGCTTTATTATTCTTCTTAGGACACCTATGGCATGGTTCTAGAACTCTATTTAGAGATGTGTTCAGTGGTATTGGAGCTGAGGTTACTGAGCAAGTAGAATTTGGAGCTTTCCAAAAGCTTGGTGATAGCAGTACTAAGAAGCAAGGTGTGGTTTAATATTTCTTATTAAGAAGAATTTATTAAATAATTGCACTCATAATATAACAATATCTATTAAGAGAAATCATGGAAACACTTGTATACACTTTTTTACTTATCGGTACTCTAGCAGTACTATTTGCATCTGTGTTCTTTAGAGATCCACCAAGAATTGCAAAGAAATAATAATTAGTTTTTACTAATTATTTATGACTGGGAGTATTAATTATTAAATACTCCCAGTCATAATTTTTAATCTTCGTGATCATCAAAAGGATCTCTTAATTCCTTTGATCCAGGACCAAAAGCTGTATAAACAGAGTAACCTGTTAGTCCAAGTAAAAGACTAGCAATAAAAATGATAAGGACCGTTGCAGTTTCCATAATAAGGCAAGCTTTAAAATCTATTATTTTATAGTATTATTCACTATGTATAACTCATCTTATAAAGCACTCTTAAAAGTATGCTTTTCCTATTTTCTAAGAAATTATAAGGATGAATAATAATGTATATTTGGTATTATAACTTAAATTACAAACAGCTGAAAACCTAAAGCTTCGCATAATTAGAAGAAAGATATGCTTTATTAAACATATCGAAATTATATATAGATAGACTTTTTGAAAAAAAATAAATCATTAAATTAACTTAGTAAGAAATTACAATTATTTTTTTTGTTAACAAAATAATATTTTCATAAGAAAAAACACGAAAACGTTAATCTGATACACAAATATTAAAGAAATGTTGTACAGTCTTGTGTATTTGATAATTGAACAACAAGTCAAATGTAAACATTGTGGATTAATATTCAAAGAAGATGATATATTGGAAATAGACTACTTTCTCGATAAAATTTTAGAGAGAAAAGAACTTATCAGCTTTACAAAGATATAAATAGGATATGTGAGAGCATGAAAACAACTCAATGTAGTAGAGTATTCAAAATCGAGCAAAATATTCCTGTTTCACTACTAATGTAAAAACAAAAAAAATTCGTTACTAAGTATAACAATGGCACTAAGAACAAGATTGGGCGAACTGTTAAGACCTCTTAACTCTGAGTATGGAAAAGTTGCTCCAGGATGGGGTACAACACCTATTATGGGCTTTGTTATGTTATTATTCTTTCTTTTCCTATTAATCATTTTACAAATTTACAATTCATCATTAATCATTGAAAATGTAGATGTAGACTGGGCAAGCTTAGGAAGTTAATAGAAGGAATAAGTATACAACTTCATAAAAGCTCTAGACTATTAAATTAGTCTAGAGCTTTATTTTTTTAGTTAACTTCCACAACCTCGTCAAGAGAGAAATTATTTGTGTTTACACCACTATAACTAACCTTCTCAAATCGAACAACTACAGGATATTTGATACCACTAGTATCAACTGTAGCGACAGTACCTACATCTTGATACCAGTATGATTCTTTACGTAAAATTCTAACCGTTGCTCCTCTTTTAACCATAATAAAATTGGTAATGAAAAATTCTTAATACTTAAAATTTTACTAATTTTTTCTCTAATACATTAATTTCATTAAAATATATAAACAAAAAAAATAAAAGTATTTTCTTACAAGAGAAAATAATAGTTCAATAGATTAATGAAATTGCGTGTGAAACTAAAAAAACAGACTTGTGAGAGAAAAAATATTGACTAAAAATCATCTAGAATAGAATCTAATTATTCAATAATAAAGAAATAAAGAAGTTAGTTATGAAAATATCCTGGAAAAATATATTGTTATGGTCATTACCAGCACTGGTAATCATATTTTTTGTATGGCAAGGTTTCTTAGGATCAAATAATACAGAATTTGGTAAGAACATTGCTAGCTCAAGAATGACTTATGGTCGTTTCTTAGAATACTTAGACATGGGCTGGGTTAAAAGAGTTGATTTATACGATGATGGTCATACTGCAATAGTAGAAGCTATTGGGCCAGAATTAGGAAATAGAATACAAAGAATTAGAGTTGAATTACCTGCGACAGCACCGGAATTAATTACAAAATTAAGAAAGGCTAATGTTGATATTGATGCACATCCAAGTGTTGATGGAAATTCAAGTTGGGGAATTCTTGGCAATCTTATATTCCCAATTGCCTTAATTGGCGGACTTGCATTCTTATTTAGAAGATCAAGTAACATGCCAGGAGGACCTGGACAAGCTATGAACTTTGGTAAATCAAAGGCTAGATTCCAAATGGAAGCTAAAACAGGAGTAACTTTTAGTGATGTAGCAGGTGTAGATGAGGCTAAAGAAGAATTCGAAGAAGTAGTTTCTTTCCTGAAAAGACCAGAAAGATTTACAGCAGTCGGTGCTAAAATTCCTAAGGGAGTAATGTTAGTTGGACCTCCTGGAACCGGTAAGACGTTGTTAGCAAAAGCTATAGCAGGAGAAGCAGGAGTACCTTTCTTCAGTATTTCAGGATCAGAGTTTGTTGAAATGTTCGTTGGTGTTGGAGCTTCAAGAGTAAGAGATTTATTCAAGAAGGCAAAAGAAAATTCACCATGTATTATTTTTATCGATGAAATTGATGCTGTAGGTCGTCAAAGAGGAACAGGAATTGGCGGTGGAAATGATGAAAGAGAACAAACATTAAACCAGCTACTTACTGAGATGGATGGTTTTGAAGGAAATACAGGGATTATTGTGATAGCAGCGACGAATAGAGTCGATGTTCTAGACTCAGCTCTATTACGTCCAGGAAGATTTGATAGACAGGTTACTGTAGATGTTCCAGATGTAAAAGGAAGATTAGAAATTCTTAATGTCCACGCAAGAAACAAAAAATTAGCTGAAGAAGTGTCTTTAGAAGTGATAGCAAAAAGAACTCCTGGTTTCTCAGGAGCTGATTTAGCAAACTTACTAAATGAGTCTGCGATATTAACTGCAAGAAGACGTAAAGACGCTACAACAATGTCAGAAGTAGATTCGGCTATTGACAGAGTTATAGCGGGAATGGAAGGTACAGCATTAGTGGATAGTAAAACAAAAAGACTAATAGCATATCATGAAGTTGGTCACGCTATAGTAGGTACTTTACTAAAACATCACGATGCAGTTCAAAAAGTTACATTAATCCCTAGAGGGCAAGCAAAAGGTTTAACATGGTTTACACCATCAGATGATCAATCTTTAATTTCTAGGTCACAAATTTTAGCAAGAATAATGGGAGCACTTGGTGGAAGGGCTGCAGAAGAAGTTGTTTTTGGATATCCAGAAGTAACAACCGGAGCTGGCAATGATTTACAACAAGTAACATCAATGGCTAGACAAATGGTAACAAGATTCGGTATGTCAAATATTGGTCCATTAGCATTAGAAAGTCAAGGTTCAGATCCTTTCTTAGGAAGATCTATGGGTGGTAGTTCTCAATACTCAGAAGATGTAGCATCAAGAATTGATATGCAAATAAGATCTATCATTCAACATTGTCATGATGAAACAGTACAAATCATTAAGGACAACAGAGTTGTCATTGATCAACTTGTTGATATTCTTATAGAAAAAGAAACAATCAGTGGTGAGGAATTCAGAAATATAGTCGCAGAATATACTCCACTACCTGAAAAGACAATTTATCAGTCTCAACTGTAATAATAAATAAAAAATGAGCAACTTCATCAAACTGATGAGATTGCTCATTTTTATTTATCCTTACGGGATCGACGAGGCTCGAACTCGCAACTTCCGCCGTGACAGGGCGGTGCTCTAACCAATTGAACTACGACCCCATTGATTCATGTAGAACTATATTCTAATCTAATTATTTTTTTGTCAATAAAAATAACTATATAATGTGATTAATTAGGAGAGGAAGAGATTCGAACTCTCGGTACAATTGACTCGTACATCGGATTAGCAATCCGACGCTTTCGACCACTCAGCCACCTCTCCTTGTTATAGATAACTAATGTAAATAGTACATTAAATTTAATGAAAATAGAAGAGAAAAAGTTTTTTTTTCATAGACTGGCTCAGGCGGGATTTGAACCTGCGACCTTGGGCTTATGAGTCCCCTGCTCTAACCACTGAGCTACTAAGCCTTGCATAAATAAATAGTATCACTTAAATTAACCTGAAGCAATACAATTTATTTTTTTATATTTGACACTAAAAATTAGTGTAAATTAAAAAAATGAAAATATTCTTATTCGGATAGTCGAAAATGAGAAATAAAGATAGTAATATAATAATTATTATCTCGAATTTAATTCAAGTACAAAAAATAAATATATGCCTACGTTCTGGGAAAATGTTTTGCGGTTTCCAAGGTTCTTTATCTCCTCAGTCATTGGGTTATTACTGATCATATTTGGCCCCGCTTTAAATTTGTTGCGTAAACCACAAACAGCAGTGCTTTTTTTCTTCGCTTTTAGTAGTTTAATAATATTTATAGGGACCACACTGAAAGCTATGTTGAGTTTAGAATAACCAAGACAGAATATATTGAGACAAATATTATAAAAAATAACATCAAGATGCTTTCAAATAATTTAATTAAAAGAGATACAACAGGAGCATTTGCTTTAATAGATAGTTTAGTTCGTCACAAAGTTAAACACATTTTTGGATATCCTGGTGGAGCAATATTACCAATTTATGATGAATTATATGCATGGGAACAGGAAGGTTTCATAGAACATATTTTAGTTCGACATGAACAAGGAGCTGCTCATGCAAGTGACGCATATTCTAGAGCTACAGGAGCTGTTGGAGTCTGTTTTGCAACTTCAGGGCCAGGTGCAACTAATTTAGTTACAGGAATTGCTACTGCCCATATGGATTCAGTCGCGATGGTATGTATCACTGGACAAGTTGGAAGATCTTTTATAGGTACGGATGCATTCCAAGAAGTTGATATTTTTGGCGTAACATTACCAATAGTCAAACATTCATACGTTGTTAGAAATACATCTGATATGGCAAAAACTATTGCTGCCGCTTTCTTTATTGCCAAATACGGACGTCCTGGTCCAGTTCTAGTAGATATACCAAAAGACGTTGGATTAGAAAAATTTGATTATGTCCATGTAAATCCAGGAGATGTAAAATTATCAGGTTGTCCTCCTATAATTAAACATGATCAAAAAAGAATTAAACAAGCTGCAAATCTGATTCGTCAATCAAGCCAACCCTTACTTTACGTTGGTGGCGGAGCAATAGTGTCTGAAGCATATAAAGAAGTTGCAGAACTGGTAAACTATTTAGAAATTCCAATTGCTACAACATTAATGGGAAAAGGAATTATAGATGAAAATCATCCCTTATCTCTAGGTATGCTGGGGATGCATGGAACAGTCTACGCTAATTATGCTGTAAGTGAATGTGATTTACTAATAGCTTTAGGAGCAAGATTTGATGATAGAGTTACAGGAAAACTGGATGAATTTGCATGTCATGCGCAAGTAATACATGTAGATATTGATGCTGCAGAGGTTGGTAAGAACCGTACTCCTCAAGTGGGTATTGTAGGTGATGTTAAAGATTTTATTCAAGACTTACTAGAATCACTAAAGAAAGAAGGAAACATTGATTTTGAACAAGTACAAGCATGGAGAAATAGACTAAATCGATGGAGAAGTGAATACCCTCTTTTAGTACCAAAAAATGCGAGTAATTTATCACCACAAGAAGTTATCTCTCAAATAAGCTCTAACGCAAATAAAGCATATTTCAGCACAGATGTTGGACAACATCAAATGTGGGCAGCTCAATTTATTAAAACTAGCCAAAGAAGATGGTTAACAAGTGCTGGACTAGGAACTATGGGATATGGATTACCTGCGGCCATAGGAGCACAAGTAGCACATCCAGATGAGCAAGTGATATGTATATCTGGTGATGCAAGTTTTCAAATGAACATCCAAGAGCTAGGAACTGTTGCACAATATGGACTACCTATCAAAATTATTGTGATAAATAATAAATGGCAGGGTATGGTAAGACAATGGCAGCAAGCATTCTATGGCGAAAGATATTCACATTCTAATATGGAGAAGGGGGCACCTAATTTTGTGAAGGTTGCAGAATCGTACGGTATTAGAGGTATGTCAATCAACAGTAGACAAGATTTAAACGATAATATTAAAGAAATATTAGAATATGATGGCCCAATTTTAGTTGATATTAAAGTTGTACCAGATGAAAATTGTTACCCAATGGTTGCACCTGGAAAGAGCAATGCACAAATGATGGGAGTATAGAACAAAAAAAAAGTAAAAGTTTAATTAAACTTCTACTTTTGAACT